TTAACCATCTATAGAATTGAATTCCATTGATGCCAAATCAAGAGGAAAATTGTGAGCATTGCGCTCATGCATAACTTCCATACCAAGATTAGCACGATTAATTATATCAGCCCAAGTATTAATAACACGACCTTGACTGTCAACTACAGATTGATTGAAATTGAATCCATTCAAGTTGAACGCCATAGTACTAATACCCAAAGCAGTAAACCAGATACCTACTACGGGCCAAGCCGCTAAGAAGAAATGTAAAGAACGAGAATTATTAAAACTAGCATATTGGAAAATCAATCGACCAAAATAACCGTGAGCCGCGACAATATTATAAGTTTCTTCTTCCTGACCAAATTTGTAACCTGCATTAGCAGACTCATTCTCTGTGGTTTCCCTTATTAAACTAGAAGTTACCAAAGAACCATGCATAGCACTAAATAAAGAACCACCAAAAACGCCAGCTACGCCTAACATATGAAAAGGATGCATAAGAATATTATGCTCTGCCTGGAATACAATCATAAAGTTGAAAGTACCAGAAATGCCTAAGGGCATACCATCCGAAAAACTTCCTTGGCCTATAGGATAAATCAAGAAAACTGCAGTAGCAGCCGCAACAGGAGCTGAATATGCAACAGCAATCCAAGGTCGCATACCTAAACGAAAGCTAAGTTCCCATTCACGGCCCATGTAACAAGCTACGCCAAGTAAAAAATGAAGAACAATTAACTCATAAGGACCGCCGTTGTACAACCATTCGTCCACAGAAGCTGCTTCCCAGATAGGATAAAAATGCAAACCAATAGCTGCAGAGGTAGGAATAATAGCACCAGAAATTATATTGTTTCCATAAAGAAGAGAACCAGCAACAGGTTCTCTAATACCATCAATATCTACAGGCGGAGCTGCAATAAAAGCAATAATAAAAACTGAAGTTGCAGTCAATAAAGTCGGAATCATTAAAACACCGAACCATCCAATATAAAGACGATTTTCAGTACTAGTAATCCAGTTACAAAAACGACCCCAAGCACTTGCACTCTCGCGTCTTTCTAAAATTGCAGTCATGGTTGATTAATTTGGAGTTTAGTTAAAATAAAAATCAGAGACTCCCAAGCATGGCTTGTTATTCAACAGTATAAAATAATTTCTATATTGAAGTCAACTAAAATATGATCAAAAATATAATATAAAAAAACCAAGGGAATACCTTATGGGTTGCCCGGGATTCGAACCCGGAACTAGTCGGATGAAGTAGATCATTTCATTCAATTTTTTGAATATTTCAAGAAAATTCAAAAATCTCCTCCCAAACCGTGCTTGCAATTTTCATTGCACACGGCTTTCTCTCTGTATTTTCTATTTCTATTTCACATCTACCGGCAAAACAAGCATTTCATTAAATCACAAAAATTGATCTAGCATAAACCAAATATTTTGATCAAAAATACAAAAAAAATCCAGAGCATTCTGCTGTTTTACCCAAAACTTGGTGAAATTATTTACCTCCAAAATATCTAAAAACCAAAGTCGTTCTGTAACTAAATCTATCTTAAATAGCAATTTTCTAAATTGTTTATGAAAACAGAAATATAGCAATTTTTTGTTTTTGAATTCAACTTGTTTTCGCACAAATATTTTCCGTAGTTCAAATCCTAATTCTTTTCGAACTATACGTATCGTACTTTTATGCTTACAGGCTAAAGTTTTGATACATGAGAGAAAAAGTATATACTTCACACGATCTAAAAAACGTTTATTTATTGCTCCACTGTAAAAAGAATCTACATTTCTGCAAAAATGATCATATTTATCAAGAATAGAATTGTCGGTAAAACTAAGCCATGCTAATTTACTCTTCGGGTTACCCATTATATCACATAATCCTTCTTTTGATAAAAATTGAATAACAAAAACAGCGCTAAGTTTTGAATTTAATTCCCTGCTAACAAAATCAGTAGATAGAAAATAATCTAAGATATTTAGTCGGAGTAAAAAAGAGTTTGTTGGATATTCTAAGTAATAAGCTAGAAAAAATATATTTTGACTGGAAATTTGTTTCAAAAAAAAACTAGAGGGTTCCGATAAAACAAAAAGATAAGTTTGCCAAAAATTGAAGAAAAAAAATTCACATTTTTTGACTAGAATAGTAGTTCCCAGCAAAATCAATTTTTCCCCATATCTTATATAGTGAAAAAAAAAATCCTTTAGCAATCTTATCGTGTCTTTTTTTTTCGGTTTTCGGGTTAAAAAATTCCATTTTTGTTGAAAATGCTTTTGTTCTGAAAAAAGACCATAAGACAATGATTTTTCATGAAAACAACTTTTCCATCGAAGAGTGAAAAAATCTTCGAAAATAGAAAGAAGAATATTCCCTAAAAAGAAACAGAAAATCACACTTCCTTTTGGAAAAATAATAGAATTATTCACAAACTTAAATTGCTTTGAAAAAAGTATAAAACTTAAAAAATGTAAAAAAGAAACATCTTGAATCGAAAATTTGAAACGTCTAATTAACAGCTCTGAATGAATCGAAGAGGGTATTCTTATATTAGAAAAAGAAAGAGAAAACATAAAGACTTCTTCCAAAAAAAGAAATAGAGAAAAGACTGATTGAAAATTGACCTGTTGATTTATTTCTTTGAAAGTTACTTTGAAACCAAAAAAGTGTTTCCACCACGTGGAAACAAAAATATCAAAACAGAAAAAAAAAGTTTTTCCAATGAAATTAAAACAAGAACTTCTTGTATTATACACAAGATAGTTTTGTTGATGTAACAGCTTAATTGAACGTTTTACATTCAAAAAACGGAAACTTTTAGGTAATTTTTCTATTTTTTCGAAAGAAGGGCTTGAGTTGAATAACAGATTCGGATCTATAACATAGAAATCGTTATGGAATAAGAGGGGATATAAAAAATGTTGTTGCCAACGTATGTTTTCATTTTTTTTCAAGAAAAAACCTCCTAAACCTTTCTTTTTAGAAATAAAATAACACATAGTACAATCTAGCTTGAACCGAATAAACCGAATAGTACTTTCAAAAGAAAGAATCTCAATCGTCATACACAAAAAAGACGCAAATATTTTATCTTAGCAACCAGGCGTTCTCCTGACTCATGAAATTCAGGCCAGCACACTAATTTTTTTTACACACCGATCTTAAAGTCTTTAGGATTCTATGATATGAAATTCTCTGACCTTTTCAGAGAAAAACCTTCCCATATCGATTGCTAAAAAGCTTTTAACTTCTTTTTAATAAGAGGAATCATTTTCTCTTCGCTAGGAAGAGCAGAAACTCGTTCTTCTAGGTTTGTTCATTATTCAAGCTATCCCTTTTCCATAGACTTTTTAACTACAAAGTGATTGAACTTCAATTTCATTGAAAATCTTACCTTTTTTGAAAAAAGAAGTTTTTCCAAAAGCGACATGCTTTTTTTTCCTTTTTCTAGGATAAGTCGTAGTTTACTAAAATAATCATTACTGATTAATATTGACGAAAATTTTACTTCATTTCAAAATGTAAAAAACTTGATTAAATCGCACTTAAAAGCCGAGTACTCTACCATTGAGTTAGCAACCCTAAAGAATATATTTATTATTGTATACCTTATTGTATACCTTAAGGTATACAATAATGATAGGCCCGTAGTAGATTATTTGTCAAATTAAGCAAAAAAAAACGAATTATCTTACAGTTAATGTTTCCTTAGTTGCGTACATGACTTCAATTGTAATCTTAACTACACCCTTTATTTTAGCAAATTTTTCTGTCTCTCTTTTTACCTTGTCCCTGAAAAAACGAGGAATTTTTTGTAGTTCTAGTTGACTTTCAGTATCCCAAATTACGTCTAAACCACCTATAGGGTTAGATTTTGTTATTACTTCTTTCATATCATGACCACCAAAAATGTCTAAAAGATGATCTTCCATACCCAGTGCAAAAGAATTATAGACCAAATCAGCTATTTGATTTGTACCTTCGTACCCCATAAAAGGACGATATCCCAAAGGAAAATTTTGTATATGAACTGGTGCAGAAATAACGCCGCAGGAGATATCAAACCGTTTACCAATATGACGTTCCATTTGAGTACCGAATATTGCGGAAGGTTCTACACAAGCAATTTTTTGCCCTACTTTAGCATGATCCTCTGTGATCAATATTTCATTACTAAAATCTTGTACCTGCTCTTTAAACCACTCTGCATCATGTTTACAATATGTACCTGTACAACTCACGCGAATTCCCATTTCTCGAGCAAGTATTTTGGTAATAGACGCGGCATGAGTTGCATCACCAAAAACAACAGTTTGCTTCCCCGTAAAATTTTGGCAATCAATAGATCTTGAAAACCAAACAGCTTGGGAAATAAACCTAGTTTGTCTATCAATATAAGATTCATAATTTACCCCCTTTTCCCCAAAAATTGAAGCAAAAGGATTCACCGATTTTTCTATCCGTCGGATACACTCGGCATTATCTATAACACCCATAGGTGTTATAGATAGATAAGGCATTCCAAATTCTTTTTTCAAAAAAAAAGCTGTCATTAACCCTATTTCACGATAAGGCACCAAATTTAACCAAGCTTTTGGTAAATTTTGCAAATCTTCGACAGACCCCCCTTCAGGGATTACTTGATTTATCTGTATATTGAGATCTTGAAATAAACGTTTTAACTCACGACAGTCATGTTGATGATGAAACCCCAAAGTAAAAATACCGATGATATTTACAGAAGGCACATCCGTCAAAAATCGGTCTAATTTTTCTTTTTTTTGTTTCGATAAATAAAAGCGAACAACTTGCTCTAAAGTCCTATCTGCTGCTTGAATTTCATTTACTTGATAATGGTCTACATCCGCCAAAATAATATTTGAATCAGATATTACAGATGCTCTATCTACAAAATTTTGTAAATCCTCTTGTAAAATACTTGAAGTACACGTAGGTGTCAATATAATCAAATCAGGATTTTCTTCTTTATCTTTCCGAAGTAGATTATCTACTACTTTTTTTTGAGATCCACGTCCTAAAACACGACGATCTACAATACTAGCTGTCGCTGGAGTAAAATTTCTTTCCCTCTCTAGCATAGAACGCATTACATTGAAATAATCATCTCCCAAAGGAGCATGCATAATAGCATGCACATTTTTAAATGAATTAGCTACTCGTAAAGTTCCAATATGAGCAGGACCGGCATACATCCAATAAGCTAATTTCATAAACAAAATTTTTGAGTGATTAATTTTATTAAATTTTTATTTAATTACACTACAACAAAGAGATATTCCTTATAAATCAAAAAATATTGTATAGGTTATAATTTTCTTTTGTTCTTTTGTTTGTCATTTCCTTGCTTGCAGCCAAAAAAATGAAGCCCTTTTTACTCAGTGGTAGAGTAAAGCCATGGTAAGGCGTAAGTCATCGGTTCAAATCCGATAATGGACTTTAGCCTTCATTATAAGTATATCCTAAAAATTAAGAACCCTTGTTAATTTTTACTTTTGAATTCTAATTTTTTCTTATAATGGTAAAGTAGATAAGTATTTTTATCGATTTTTGCTCATTAATTCTTTTGTCTTTATATTCAAATTCAATCAAAAATCAAAAAAAGAAAATGAACAAAATGTTTAAAAAAGGAGGATAATAATGACTATAGCACTTGGAAACTTTTCCAAAGAGGAAAAAACATTTTTGGATACTCTGGATGATTGGCTACGCAGAGACCGGTTCATTTTTATAGGTTGGTCTGGTCTATTACTTTTTCCTTGTGCTTATTTCGCCTTGGGTGGATGGTTCACTGGTACAACCTTTGTGACTTCGTGGTATACTCACGGACTAGCTAGTTCCTATTTAGAAGGCTGTAATTTTTTAACAGCTGCAGTTTCTACTCCCGCGAATAGTTTAGCACATTCACTTCTTCTATTATGGGGCCCTGAAGCACAAGGGGATTTCACGCGTTGGTGTCAATTAGGTGGTCTATGGACCTTCGTAGCTCTGCATGGTGCTTTCGGTTTAATAGGTTTCATGTTACGCCAATTTGAACTTGCTAGATCTGTACAATTACGACCATATAATGCAATTGCATTTTCTGCTCCAATTGCTGTTTTTGTTTCAGTTTTTTTAATCTATCCTTTAGGTCAATCTGGTTGGTTTTTCGCTCCCAGTTTTGGAGTTGCTGCTATTTTCCGATTTATCCTTTTTTTCCAAGGTTTTCATAATTGGACCTTAAACCCGTTTCACATGATGGGAGTTGCCGGGGTTTTAGGAGCTGCTCTGCTATGTGCTATTCACGGTGCTACTGTAGAAAATACTTTATTTGAAGACGGAGACGGGGCAAACACATTCCGTGCATTTAACCCGACTCAAGCCGAAGAAACTTATTCCATGGTCACGGCTAATCGTTTTTGGTCCCAGATTTTTGGAGTTGCTTTTTCTAATAAACGTTGGTTACATTTTTTCATGTTATTTGTACCTGTAACTGGTTTATGGATGAGTGCTATTGGAGTTGTAGGCTTAGCTCTAAACTTACGTGCCTATGACTTTGTTTCCCAAGAAATCCGCGCAGCGGAAGACCCTGAATTTGAGACTTTCTATACAAAAAATATCCTCCTGAATGAAGGTATTCGAGCCTGGATGGCGGCTCAAGATCAGCCTCATGAAAACCTTATATTCCCCGAGGAGGTTTTACCCCGTGGAAACGCTCTTTAATGGAACTCTTACTTTAGCTGGTCGTGATCAAGAAACTACAGGGTTTGCTTGGTGGGCCGGTAATGCTAGACTAATCAATTTATCTGGTAAATTACTTGGAGCTCACGTGTCTCATGCTGGACTAATTGTGTTCTGGGCCGGAGCTATGAACCTTTTCGAGGTGGCTCATTTTATACCTGAAAAACCTATGTATGAACAAGGGTTAATTTTACTTCCTCATCTCGCTACTCTAGGGTGGGGAGTAGGTCCTGGTGGAGATGTTGTCGACACTTTTTCTTTTTTTGTATCAGGAGTACTTCATATAATTTCTTCTGCCGTTCTAGGCTTCGGTGGTCTTTACCACGCCCTTATAGGTCCTGAAACGTTAGAAGAGTCTTTTCCTTTTTTCGGTTATGCTTGGAAGGATAGAAATAAAATGACTACCATTTTGGGTATTCATCTCATCTTACTCGGTGCTGGTTCTTTTCTTCTCGTGCTAAAAGCTCTCTATTTTGGAGGTATATATGATACCTGGGCTCCGGGTGGTGGAGATGTAAGAAAAATAACAAATATGACCCTTAACCCCAATACTATTTTTAGTTATTTACTGAAATCTCCTTTTGGAGGAGAAGGATGGATTGTTAGTGTAAACAATATGGAAGATTTAATTGGAGGACATTTCTGGTTGGGTTCAATTTGTTTCTTCGGTGGTATTTGGCACATATTAACTAAACCTTTTGCATGGACTCGTCGTGCTTTTGTTTGGTCTGGCGAAGCTTATCTATCATATAGCTTAGCGGCTCTTTCTTTGTTTGGTTTTATTGCTTGCTGTTTCGTTTGGTTTAATAATACAGCGTATCCCAGCGAGTTTTATGGGCCTACTGGCCCAGAAGCTTCTCAAGCTCAAGCTTTTACTTTCTTAGTTAGAGACCAACGTCTTGGAGCTAGTGTAGGATCTGCCCAAGGACCAACTGGATTGGGTAAATATCTTATGCGTTCCCCTACTGGGGAAATTATTTTTGGTGGGGAGACTATGCGTTTTTGGGATCTTCGGGCCCCTTGGTTAGAACCTCTTAGAGGTCCTAATGGTTTAGACCTTAATAAATTAAAAAAAGATATACAACCTTGGCAAGAACGGCGTTCAGCCGAATATATGACGCATGCTCCTTTAGGTTCTTTAAACTCAGTAGGCGGTGTGGCTACTGAAATAAATGCAGTAAATTTTGTTTCTCCCCGAAGCTGGTTAGCTACTTCGCATTTTGTTCTAGGGTTTTTTTTCTTTGTAGGTCATTTGTGGCATGCGGGAAGAGCTCGTGCAGCCGCAGCAGGTTTTGAAAAGGGGATTGACCGAGATTTAGAACCTGTCCTGTTTATGACCCCTCTAAACTAAACCCAAATATAAAAGAAAAAGAATGGTTATCCCATTCTTTTTCTTTTGGTAATTTTGAATTTAATTTCTTTTATTCCAAACAAAAGGAGAGAGAGGGATTCGAACCCCCGATAGTTTGTAACCTATGCCGGTTTTCAAGACCGGAGCCATAAACCACTCGGCCATCTCTCCTAAAGTCTTCTCTAGAAAAAAATCTTATTTCATTTCAAAAAAAAAAAAAGGGTGCAATTTTTACATATTAGATTTCATTCTAATTCGATCAAATAAGGATCAAATGGTATAGTTTATGTTGGATTTTATCAAAATTATGACTATTGCTTTTCAACTGACTATGTTTGCATTAATCGCAATTTCCTTTCTATTACTTATAGGCGTACCTATCGCTTTCGCTTTCCCAGAAGGTTGGTCAGGTAATAAAAATATTCTATTTTCTGCTGTCTCATTATGGATTGGATTAGTTATTTCTGTAGGCGTCCTAAATTCTTTTATATAACTCACAAACTTAATAAGTAAAAAGCAAAAAAGAATTGAACGGATTGAAAAATAGTAATATAAAATAATAGTAAAAAAGAATTGAACGGATTGAAAAATAGTAATATAAAAAAATAGTAATATAAAATAACAATATAGAAAACATATTAATAAGAATAAGAATAAGACATATTAATAAGACATAATATGTCTTGTTTCCTTAATACCTTGCGGATATGGTTGAATGGTAAAATTTCTCTTTGCCAAGGAGAAGACGCGGGTTCGATTCCCGCTATCCGCCCACAAAATAACCATCTTGGCGGAGACGGGATTTGAACCCGTGACCTCAAGGTTATGAGCCTTGCGAGCTACCAGGCTACTCTACTCCGCGCTATTGTCTACCTTCCATAAAAGAAAAACCTCCTAGAAAAGAAAAAAGCGTCGAAGTATCTTCGACGCTTTTTTATACTATGCCTACCAACTTGATTTGATTATACCAGGTAATAAACAAGCATGAGCCATTTTACGAAATACATGTCCACAAAATCCAAAGTCTCGATAAAACCCTCTCGGCCTTCCAGTCAAAAAACAACGACGATGAAGACGTGTTGGTGCACTATTACGTGGTAAAGATTGGATTTTACAAATCATTTTTTCCTGTGAGAAAAAAAAGGCTTCCTTTTTCTTTAAAGACTCGCGAATTGCACGATATTTCTGTTCTAACCGTTGACGTTTTTTTTCTCTTTCAATAAGACTTTTTTTTGCCATAGTTTCTAACTATAAAAAAAATAAAAGATCGATCAGATTCTAAAGATAAGGGTGATTACTCATTTTTATTCAATTGAATTTTTTTGTTTAGGAGTTGTTTCGTTAATTAACCAAATTTACCTGAAGTTGAAGCAATTAAAAAGGCTGCATAAGTAAATATATACCCTACAGAAAAGTGAGACAATCCAACTAATCGTGCTTGGACAATAGAAAGAGCTACAGGTTTATCTTTCCATCGAACTAGGTTTGCTAAAGGCGTTTTTTCATGAGCCCACGCAAGAGTTTCAATAAGCTCCTGCCAATATCCACGCCAAGAGATCAGAAACATAAATCCAGTAGCCCAAACAAGATGCCCAAATAAGAACATCCATGCCCAGACAGATAAACTGTTCATACCAACAGGGTTGTATCCATTAATAAGTTGGGAAGAATTTAACCAAAGATAATCTCTTAACCATCCCATTAAATAAGTAGAAGATTCATTAAATTGTGCTACATTCCCCTGCCATAAAGTTAGATGCTTCCAATGCCAATAGAAAGTAACCCATCCAATAGTATTCAACATCCAGAAAACTGCTAAATAAAAAGCATCCCACGCTGAAATATCACAGGTACCACCTCGTCCTGGACCATCACAAGGAAAACTATAACCAAAATCTCTTTTATCGGGCATTAGTTTAGAACCTCGTGCATCTAAAGCACCTTTTACTAAAATTAATGTAGTTGTATGCAAACCTAAAGCAATAGCATGGTGAACCAAAAAATCGCCGGGACCAATTGGTAAGAATAGTGAATTATTTTTATCATTAATAGCGTTTAACCAACCCGGCAACCATATACTTTTTCCAGCAGCAAATGCTGGTCCCTTTGTTGAAGCTAAGAGTACGTCAAATCCATATAAAGATTTACCGTGAGCAGATTGTATCCACTGAGCAAAAATAGGTTCAATCAATATTTGTTTTTCCGGAGTACCAAAAGCTAGCATAACATCATTATGCACATATAACCCTAACGTATGAAAACCAAGAAATAAACTAACCCAACTTAGATGAGAAATTATTGCTTCTTTATGATCTAACATCCTTGCCAAAACATTATCCTGATTTTGTTCCGGATTATAATCCCGTATGAAAAAAATAGCCCCATGGGCAAAAGCCCCTGTCATGATGAATCCAGCAATGTATTGATGATGAGCATATAGCGCAGCTTGGGTAGTAAAGTCTTGTGCTAGAAAGGCATAAGCAGGTAAAGAATACATGTGTTGAGCTACCAAAGAAGTAATTACCCCTAAAGAGGCTAAAGCAAGACCTAACTGAAAATGAAGAGAATTATTGATTGTATTGTAAAGACTCTTATGCCCGCGACCTAACTTTCCTCCCGGAGGCATATGAGCTTCTAAAATATCTTTTATACTATGTCCAATCCCAAAATTGGTTCTATACATATGACCAGCGAGAAAAAAGATTAAGGCAATAGCTAAATGATGATGAGCTATATCAGTCAACCATAAACTTTGAGTTTGCGGATGAAATCCACCAAGAAGAGTTAGAATAGCAGTTCCGGCCCCTTGCGAAGTGCCAAATAAATGACTATTAGAATCCGGATTTTGAGAATACAAATTCCACTGACCCGAGAAAAGAGGACCTAACCCTTGAGGATATGGTAAAACACTTAAAAAATTAACCCATCGCACATGGATCCCCCTTGATTCTGGAATAGCTACATGAACTAAATGTCCTGTCCAAGCTAAAGAACTTACTCCAAAAAGCCCTGACAAATGATGATTAAGACGTGATTCCGCATTTTTGAACCATGAGATACTTGGTTTCCGTTTCGATTGTAAATGAAATCTACCTGCTATTAAAAAAACAGTAGAAAGAAATATTAAAAAAAGAGCTCCAGTATAAAGATCTTCATTAGTACGTAATCCAACTGTATACCACCATTGATAAAGACCGGAATAAGCAATATTGACCGGCCCAGGAGCGCTTCCTCGAGTAAAAGCTTCTATAGCCGGTTGACCGAAATGAGGATCCCAAATAGCATGAGCAATAGGTCTTACGTGTAAAGGGTCATTTATCCAAAACTCAAAATTACCTTGCCAAGCTACATGGAACAAATTTCCAGAAGTCCATAGAAAGATTATAGCTAATTGACCAAAATGGGAAGCAAATATTTGTTGATACAATTGTTCTTCCGTAATATCATCATGACTCTCAAAGTCATGTGCAGTTGCAATACCAAACCAAATACGACGAGTAGTCGGGTCTTGGGACAAACCTTGACTGAACTTCGGAAATCTTGATATCATAATGGTTACATCCGCTATTATTCTACTGCAATAATTCTTGCTAGGAAGAACGACCATGTTGTGACAATTCCTCCCAGGAGATAATGAGCCACTCCTACAGCACGCCCTTGTACAATGCTTAAGGCTCTAGGCTGGATAGCAGGAGCAACTTTCAATTTGTTATGGGCCCATACAATTGATTCTATAAGTTCTTGCCAATACCCCCGACCGCTAAATAAAAACATTAAACTAAAAGCCCAAACAAAATGAGCACCCAAAAAGAAAAGGCCATATGCGGATAACGCAGAACCATAAGATTGAATTACTTGAGAAGCTTGTGCCCATAGAAAATCACGAAGCCACCCATTAATTGTAACGGAACTTTGTGCAAAGTTTCCCCCCGTGATATGAGTTACTACTCCCTGAGTGCTTATATTACCCCAAACGTCCGATTGCATTTTCCAACTAAAATGAAATATAACAACAGAAATTGCATTGTACATCCAGAATAAACCTAAAAAAACATGATCCCATGCAGATACTTGACAGGTTCCTCCTCTTCCAGGTCCATCACAAGGAAATCTAAAACCAAGATTCGCTTTATCGGGTATCAAACGGGAACTGCGCGCAAATAAAACACCTTTGAGTAAGATTAATACAGTTACATGAATTGTAAAAGCATGAATGTGGTGAACTAAAAAGTCTGCAGTTCCCAAAGGAATCGGTAACAAAGCTACTTTAGTACCTACTGTTACCAAATCATTGCCTCCCCAAGTGAAACTTGTACTTGCTGTTGCAGCAGGAGCTGTAAACCTAGGTGCTGTTACGTGAGTATTTTGTAACCATTGAGCAAATATTGGTTGTAATTGTATAGCAGTATCCGAAAACATATCTTGAGGACGCCCTAATGCACTCATAGTATCATTATGAATATATAGACCAAAACTATGAAAGCCTAAGAATATACATGTCCAGTTTAGATGCGATATAATTGCATCACGATGTCGAAGAACTCTATCGAATAAATTATTATAAGAAGTAGTTGAATCATAATCTCTAACTAGGAAAATCGCCGCATGTGCTGCGGCACCAATGATGATAAACCCGCCAATCCACATGTGATGTGTGAATAAAGAAAGTTGAGTACCATAGTCAATGGCTAGATAAGGATAAGGGGGCATAGAATACATATGATGAGCTACAACAATAGTCAAAGACCCTAATATAGCCAAGTTAAGAGCTAATTGAGCATGCCATGAGGTAGTTAATATTTCATAAAGACCTTTATGCCCCTCTCCTGTAAATGGGCCCTTATGAGCTTCTAAAATTTCCTGTATACTATGCCCAATACCCCAATTGGTTTTATACATATGGCCAGCTATCAGAAAAATAACGGCAATAGCTAAATGATGGTGTACAATATCAGTCAACCACAATCCTCCTGTTATTGGGTTTAAACCCCCCCGAAACGTTAAAATTTCGGAATATTCAGACCAATTCAGTGTAAAAAAGGGAGTCAAGCCTTTAGAAAAACTAGGATAAAGTTGAACTAAAAGGTCGCGGTTTAAAATAAATTCATGAGGCAGTGGTATCTCTTTAGGGTCCACTCCAGCATCTAGAAGTTGGTTAATAGGTAAAGATACGTGTACTTGGTGCCCTGCCCAAGATAGCGAACCAAGTCCTAATAACCCTGCTAAATGGTGATTTAACATAGATTCTACTTGGAACCAAGATAATTTTGGAGCAGCTTTGTGATAATGAAACCAACCAGCAAACAGCATTAATGCTGCAAAGATCAATCCACCAATTGCAGTACAGTAAAGTTGTAATTCACTTGTTATTCCAGATGCTCTCCAAATTTGGAAGAATCCAGATGTTATCTGTATTCCTCTAAAACCTCCACCTACGTCCCCATTCAATATTTCTTGGCCTACTATAGGCCAAACCACTTGAGCACTAGGTTTTATATGAGTGGGATCCGCGAGCCATGCTTCATAATTGGAAAAACGAGCCCCATGGAAATACATACCACTTAACCAAATAAAGATGATCGCTAATTGACCAAAATGAGCACTAAAAATTTTGCGAGAAATTTCTTCTAAATCTTCGGTATGACTATCAAAATCATGAGCATCCGCATGTAAGTTCCAAATCCAAGTAGTAGTTTCAGGATCCCCTTTTGCTAATGTCCTTGAAAAATGTCCGGGGTTAGCCCATTTTTCAAAAGAAGTTTTGATAGGATCTCTCTCCACCATAATCTTAACTTCTGATTCCGGTGAACGCATAATCATAGAGTTCTCCTTTGTTAGGATGAAACAAAAAAGAGACCCGCCAACTGGAATTAGTAAATGATAAATCTCAAACCAATTCTTTGTTTATTTTCGAATTTAGAACTGGAACGATTTGAAAAAGAAAATGGAACTAGGGCGGGTGTTCGTTTTTTATTATGACACATTGAAAGGGGCGCTTAATGGACTATTCAGATTCAAAAAAGCCTTTTGAATTTTTGAATTATATAGTCTATTCTATCAAATAATTTCTACAAAGCCTGGGGTGGACATAATTGGTCCAACCCCTACCCTTTACAGTCTAGATCCCATTGATAACATATACATTTACTTTCCTTTAATATCGATTGAAAATATTCAATCAAAACGTCCTGTAATTTTTAACCAATTTTGTGCTTCGATGTAATTAGCTGGAGCTAATAGTATAGCTTGTTTCCAATATTCTGCAGCTTGATCAAACCAAACCTCTGCTGCTTCAGGATCTCCCTGGTTAATAGCCTGTTCTCCTCGGTCAGAATAGGTTATTATTTTCCTTTCCTTAGAACCGTACTTGAGAGTTTCCTTCCTCATACGGCTCAATCAACTCTTGAGTCCTTTAACGAAAAAAAAAAACACTCGAAAGTGGGGAAATCTATTCAAACTAATCGCAGGACCAGAAGTTACTAAACTGAGTTTCAAACTTTACTAAATTTTTAGTTTTCTCTGTTCTCCTACCACCTTGTGAATTCCAAAAAAAAGTCTTTGTGTGAGAGAGGGAGGGGTACCTATCCCCGTATAGAATTTGAAAAAAGTACTTTCTTAGAAAAGTACTTACTTGCCGTCTTTAGGACCTAATACTACACCACTGCGCAATACTTATGAAAGAAAAAGAATAAACTTTATTACATAAGTAAATCCCTTTATGAGCAGATCTAATTGTATCAACTCCAAAAATTCAAAATTGATCTTTATGGTGCTTTTTCCCCTTATAGTTTCAATTACTTTCTCCATAGAAACAAATATAAGCTTTTTTTAGCATCCTACCCGGGTAGGGGACCCTTTTGTTTTTTTTTTTACTACAGCTGATACAGCCCAACTGTTGTTATTTAAGAGTAGTGGCAATATGTAGAAAGCCTTTTGGTTTGTTTTTAACTAACTTAATTCTATCCTACAGATAGACGCACGTAATGACAGATCAAAGCTGTATTATTAAAGGCTTGTGGTAACGTTGGATTTCGTTCTAATGCCTGGAAATAATATTCCAAAGCCTTGGCATGTTCCCCATTACTAGTATGTACAAGTCCTATATTATATAATATATAACTTCGGTCATAAGGATCAACTTCCAATCGCATTGCTTCATAATAATTTTGAAGAGCTTCTGCATATTCTCCTTCTGATTGTGCTGACATTCGTTACGGTCGTTCTTATTGATTCAACTTTTAATAATCTCCGGTTCAAAACCGTACTTGAGATTCTCATCTCATACGGCTCCTCCTTTCTTTTACATAATAAAAAAAAAGAAGAATAAGCAACATCTAAAAATTAGAAGGGACTAGTATGTTTTGAATCAAAATCTAGCCATCCTTTTCAGAAAGAGTCTTTTCAACACCTTCTACTCTTTGTTTGTTCTTACTGCTTTGCACTTTTAAACAGGGTTTAATCACTTCAACAAAATTCGATGGTTCTTTTGGTATCCGAAATACAAACAAGATGGTTTTGGATTGTCTCAACCATTCGAATTAACCCTCATTAAGGGCTACTAAAAAATAGTAAGTGAAATCAAATCTAACGAAGCTTTTCATTGGTCGATTCCTATATGTAATGTCTTTCCTTTATGCATTTATTTATTTATTTCTATTATATAGTATATACAATACGTATCCTTTTGCTTAATATTCTACTATGTAGATCCAAAGACGCATTAATCCGGGATACAGGACAGAAGGAGTTGCTCTTTTTCAAAGACTCACCTTCACTAAACATAAGTTTTTTGGCCTTACATCGTTTATTCGAAAAAAAAAAAAAAGGCCAAAAAATCAAATCACACCATCTCTGTAGTAAGCAAAGGCTTGTTTTTCTGTTAAAACCGTTGGAATTATTTTTAATATAATATCTGCTAATATTGTGAACGTTTTATCTATAAAATTCTCATTTTTTTGAGATCTGGGCATAGTGATCAAATTGTTTTTTTTTTTTTGCTTCAGTTCCTTTTGGAATGAGTTTCATCACATAGAAATGCTTACTACAAAAATAATAGAATAGGAAATTCCAATTCCATAAGTAAATTTCAATTCCATAAGTTTTTATGGGGAGGAGATTACCCGAGGAAAGATGGTCGAGTGGTTCAAGACGTAGTATTGGAAATGCTATATAGACTTATGTCTACCGAGGGTTCAAATCCCTCTCTTTCCGCATTTCCCGTTTTTTCTCTTTTGGAAAAGATCGAAACCCCATTTTTTGGATTAAATCCGCCGAGAATAATATTCTATAACTAGCATTTCTTTAATTTTTAATTGAAGATCTTTTGTATCTATAATTTTATTAACTATTCCTTTATTTTGTGACAAATTGAAGGTCAAATAATGTGGTACTCTATTTCTATTTTTCCAAAGTTGACCCCAACTTTTTTTCATTCGAATTCTCAGTCTTTCTGGATCTTTTCCTTTTAAAGTTATAATATCTTGGGGTTTACAACGATAACTTGGTATATCCACTATATGATGATTGACTAAAATATGTCTATGATTAACTAGTTGCCTGGCTCCAGGAATAGTACGAGCTATACCTAATCGAAAAAGAATATTATCTAAACGCATTTCAAGTAATTGAAGTAAGACCTGGCCTGTTGACCCCTGAGCATTTTTAGCAATATGAACATATTGCCGTAATTGTCGTTCTGTTAAGCCATAATGAAAACGAATTTTTTGTTTTTCTTGTAAACAAACGAGATATTGAGATTTTTTCCACCAGGGTCGAGAAGATCGGTGAACACGTTTTTTATATTTAGGTCTTTTACTCGTAAGTCCTGGTAATGTTTTAAGACGGCGTATGATTTTGAACCGAGGTCCTAAATAACGGGACATAAAAAGCATTCCTTTTCCTTCCATTTCACAAATTTTTCTTTTGTTAGAATAATATGTTAGACCTTATCCGGCCTATATCTTGTTTCATGACAAGGTAGCAGCAATTTTTTTTTTTACTTTTGAAACGTTAGGCCCTTTCTTCTAAATTCATAATATCTTCAAAACGATTATATCTTCAAAAATCTTATGGGCATATAGAACTACTTTACGGTATAATATGTCATTCTGACAAGCAAATTTTTTAAAAAAGAAGAAATAGTTGGATTAATCCATTAAGTCCATTCTCAAACAATTACAGATTTCAAAAAAGTTCAATTCAAAACAATTCTAAAAAATTAGATTATGGAAGTCAATATTCTAGCACTTATTGCTGTTGCACTTTTTATTTCGATTCCTACTGCTTTTCTAGTCATCATTTATGTAAAAACAATCAGCGAAAACAATTGATTGATTACAAATTCGTTTATAAATATTAGTAGTCGTATCAAAAAAAAAGATTGATACTACTACTAATATACCCGTATTAAAAAGCATTAGATTCTTTTTTAGAGTCCACTTCTTCCCCATACTACAAGTGAAAGCGAAAAGGTAAACACTACCATTAAAGCAGCCCAAGCAATACCGGTTATATCCATATAAAAAATTTCCTTTTTTATTACTAATGATAAGAAAATTAATAACAATTGTGCAAAGTAGAAAAGATCGGAGATTTCAATTAAATAATAGTGAAAAAAAGTTTCTTGACCACAAAAAAGTAGGCGACACCCAGATTTGAACTGGGGGATCAGGGATTTGCAGTCCTCTGCCTTACCACTTGGCTATGCCGCCAAACCCCATCAATTTTTAGTAAAATAATGTTTGTTTCATTCTTGATTTTGTGTGTTTACTATAGTCTAAAACAAAAACCAATGCAAGTCAAAATAAAACCTCTTTTTTCTAAGTGCCAAATCCATAAAAAAAAAAAAAACAGTTTTTCTCTATATGAGTTCTATATAAAAGAATTAAAAAAAAAAAAAGAAAATGTTTATGTTTACAATTCCCGATTTTAGTCAAATACAAATGAAAGGGTTTTTCCGTTTCATTGAAAAGGATATATTTGAAAAACTAGTTGATTTTCCACAAATTTCTAATACTGAAAAAGAAGTCAAATTTTTTTTTGGTAAAAATTATAAAATCATGGAACCCCCAACAACAGAAAGGAATGCGGTATATCAACGTTTTACATTTTCTTCAAAATTTTATGTACCAGGAATTTTTCTTTATTGGAAACAAATGAAAAGGAAAAGAATGATATATCTCGGAGATATTCCTTTGATGAATGATCATGGAACATTTGTAATAAATGGGAATTATAGGGTCGTAGTTAATCAAATAATAAGAAGTCCCGGTATCTACTATAGTTTAGAACAAAAAAAAGCTGGAAATATATATACTGGCACTCTAATCTCTGATTGTGGAGAAAGGTTGAAATTCGAAATTGATATCAAAAAAAAACTATGGGTTCGTATAAGCAGAAAGAAAAAAGTTTCTATTTTAGTTTTCTTATTCACTATGGGTCTAAAAATTGAAGAGGTTCTCTATAATACTTATAATCTAACAGGATTTGAAGGTTGGGAATTAATTTGGAACGAAAAAATGAAACAAAAACTTTCACGAAAGGGGGGCCCCATTCTTACCTTTTATGAAGAACTCGAATCCATGAAATGCGATAGTAGTGATTTTGCTTTTTCAGAGTTTCTATATAAGAAATTGACTAACTTTATTTCAAAAAGATGTGAATTAGGAAGAATTGGTAGACGAAATCTAAATCAAAAGTTAAACCTCGATATACCTGATAACGAAATTTTTTTATTACCGCAAGATGTATTAGCTATTGTAGATTATCTGATTAAAGTAAGTTATGGTTTGGGTACGATCGATAATATCGATCACCTTCAAAATCGACATTTCTGTTCCGTGTCAGATTTCTTAAAAAAAGAAGTTGGATTAGCTCTAAATCGTGTGAAAGTTTTAATTCAAAAAAATATGCAAACAATAGAAATACTTGAAAATACCCAGAATAAACAAATAATGTTCCCAGAGTTTCCATTTATTTCCACCCAATTAACAAGAACTTTGAAACATTTTTTTGGGTTACACCCCCTATCACAATTTTTAGAGCAAACGAACCCGTTAGCAGAAATACTTCATGGAAGAAAAGTTAGCTTTTTAGGCCCTGGAGGTTTAACGGAGCGAACTGCTAGTTTTCGCGCACGAGATATTCATCCTAGTTATTATGGACGTTTTTGTCCAATTAATACTCCTGAAGGGCAGAATGCCGGGCTTATCGCCTCACTTGCAAATTCCGTAAACGTTGATGATTTTGGTTTTTTAAAAAGTCCATTCTATAATGTAACGAAAAAATCCAATGAAGACCATATGGTTTCTTATCTATTGCCAAATGAAGATAAAAATTACCGAATAGCTTTAGAAAATTTGTTGGCGGTAGATCATAAACTTCCAGAAAAGAAAAATACTCCAACTCAATATCGCCAAGATTTTCTATCTGTTGCATGGGAACAAATCCATTTCAGAAGTATTTTGCCTTTACAATATTTTTCCATTGGAGTTTCTCTGATTCCTTTTCTAGAACACAATGATGCGACTCGCGCTTTAATGGGTTCAAATATGCAGCGTCAAGCTGTCCCATTACTTCAACCAGAAAAATGCATTGTTGGAACTGGCCTAGAAGGCCAACTAGCACTCGATTCAAGAATTTTAGCAACAAGTATTCAAGAAGGAAGAATCGAATATTTTGATTCGAAGACTATTGTGTCATCCCTGAACAGAAAAACAATAGAAACAATTTTAGAGATATATCAACGCTCTAATAGCAATATTTTGATTCATCAAAGACCTCAAGTAAATCAGGGTAACTATGTGAAAAGAGGGCAATTTATGGCAGATGGTTCGACCACAATAGGAGGGGAGCTCTGCTTAGGAAAAAATATATTAGTAGCGTATATGCCGTGGCAAGGATACAATTTTGAAGACGCAATCCTTATCAATGAACGTCTTATCTATGAAGAAATTTTTACTTCTTTTCATATTACAAGGTATGAAACTATGATTTATATGGCAGAGTGTGAGATTTTAACAAAAGAAATACCTCAAATCGAAGCTTACTCACTTCGTCATTTGGATGAAAATGGTATTGTTAGGGTAGGTTCTTGGATACAACCGGGTGATGTTTTAGTGGGCAAATTAAAACCCCGGTCCTCCCAGGAAGTCTTGCGTTTTCCAGAACTAAGATTATTACAAGATCTTTTTTGTACTCCTCGGACAAAAGAAACTTGTCTAAAAGCAAATGGCAAAGGTCGAGTTATTGATGTAAATTGGATCAAACTTCAAACATTATGGCAAGATAATTTAAGAAAAAGCCATCACGAAGATGATGATATAGAAGATGATTTTGAAAAAAATGATCAAACTGACCCTGGGGAGAATGATTCAGAAAAAGTGCATGTATATATTTTACAAAAACGTAAAATACAAGTAGGCGACAAAGTCGCCGGAAGGCACGGTAATAAAGGAATTATTTCCAAAGTTTTGTCTAGGCAAGAAATGCCGTTTTTACAAAACGGGAAACCTGTAGATATGATATTAAACCCTTTGGGAGTACCTTCTCGGATGAATGTAGGACAAATTTTTGAATGTTTACTTGGTTTAGCAGGAACCTTAATGAACAAACAGTATAGAATACCACCCTTTGACGAAAGATATGAGCAAGAAGCTTCTAGAAAATTAGTTTTTAATGAACTTCACAAAGCTAGTGAACAAACAGTGAATCCATGGGTTTTCGAACTGGAACATCTTGGAAAAACCAAGATTTTTGATGGAAAAACAGGAGAAATTTTGGAACAACCTGTAACCGTAGGAAAAGCTTATATGATGAAATTAATTCATCAAGTTTATGATAAAATGCACGCCCGTTCCACCGGAAGTTATGCAAGGATAACACAACAACCTGTACAAGGAAAATCAAAAGGAGGAGGTCAACGACTTGGAGAAATGGAAGTTTGGGCTTTAGAAAGTTTTGGTGTTGCTTCTATTTTACAAGAGATGCTTACTGTCAAATCTGACCATCTAAAAACTCGTACTAAAATACTTAGATCCATATTAGATGGGCATTCAGTACCTAAAGCTGAAACTGCTACGGAGTCCTTTCGCGTGCTTATTCGAGAATTACGATCTTTAGCTTTAGAATTGAATCATACTATTATATCAGAAAAAAACTTTCAGATAGAAAATAAATTCAATTTCAATCAAATTGCTTATGATTGACTCAAAGAAAAAACATCAAAAACTGAGAATTACATTAGTTTCGCCTGAACAGATTCGTGCTTGGTGTGAAAAAACTTTACCCAATGGAGAAAAGGTTGGACAAGTACTCAATCCAAGGACTATCGACTTAGTAACAAATAAACCAAAAAGAAACGGATTATTTTGTGAACGGATTTTTGGACCCGTGAAAAATGGAGTTTGTGCTTGTGAAAAAAAGCCTGGAGAAGAAAAGAAAGGCTTCCCCTTTGGAGATCGGAAAAAGAAAAAAACTTCCATTTGTGAACATTGTGGAGTTGAACTTGTAGACTCTCGAGTTCGAAGATACCGAATGGGGTACATTCAATTAGTATGTCCAGTAACTCATATCTGGTATTTCAAACGCATCCCTAGTTATATCGCGATGTTAATTGGGAAAAAAAATTCCGAAATAAAAGACCTAGTATACTGCAACGTGTGACTTGATCCTAAGTTCCGACTATACAGACCAAACTGTCATTCTAGCTATCATTAGAATGCTCTCAATTCTGACATGTCTTCCTCAGAATGAATACCATGAAGCTTAGAAAATAGTGAGAAATAGAAATTAGTCCAAGGTTTTATCTGCTTTTTGGCTTCGGTAAATAGGGATTAGTCTCTTTAAGTTGAATCAGTTTCCTCTCTAAAATAGACGCTAGCTATGGTTATAGAAATATAATCGTTGCATATAACTTTTCATAAGTATTCTAACCATCGAAGTGGGACAGAGACCTAAAAGATTAAGTTCAAAAAAAAAAAAAAAACGAACAACAGACAAGTAAACCCCAAGTCTAAAAAATTTTTTTTCGAAAAAAACTATTGGGAAAAGACTACTCAATAATTCTATTTTGAAATTTTGCTAATTTTAGAACGTGAGCAATGGGTACTTTTTTGGATAGTTTTGTTTTGCTTATCCAAGCTAAAGAGAAGTTTTTTACCAAAACTTTTTAGAGTGACTTGAGTCGTATGAAAAGATAACTTTCACGTCCGATTCTAGAGGGAGATAGATAATCTATCCAAATATTTTTCTTGCTAGGCCCACAACTAATAGACCTACTATATCACGATTCCGGGGTCTATTACAACATGAAGACATTCCATCGTGGATGGATTTTATTGTTCCTTATATTTCTGGTTGGAATTTTGTCGAATTTCAAGAAAGAGAAATAGCTATTGGTGGAAATGCTATACAGAAACAATTAACTGGTTTGGATCTTCGTATTCTTCTGGATCAGTCATATATTGAATGGAAAAAGCTCTTAAAAAATTACAAAATTCAAAGAGGTAAAAACAAAATACAACAAAGAAACCATTTTTTGAGCAGACGCATAAAATTTGCTAAATATTTGATCCAAGCAAAAATCCAACCAGAATGGATGGTTCTATGTTTATTACCAGTTCTTCCCCCCGAATTAAGACCTATTTTTGCTTTGGGTCAACAAATGGTTGTGGAGTCAGATTTGAATAAACTTTATCAAAAAGTTCTTATTCGGAATAAGAATCTTCAAACTAGTTTCGAAATGCAAGGCGGTCCCTTTTATTCAACAGGAGATTTCTTGACTCTTCAAAAACGATTACTCCAAGAAGCCGTAGATGCACTTCTAGACAATGATAGAACCGTCGGACAACCGAGAAATTTTCATAATAGACCATATAAGTCATTTTCGGATGTGATTGCGGGTAAAGAAGGAAGATTTCGTACAAATTTACTTGGAAAACGAGTAGATTATTCAGGTCGATCCGTTATTATAGTGGGTCCTTCTCTGGCATTGCATCAATGTGGGTTACCTCGAGAAATGGCAATCAAGCTTTTTCAACCTTTTTTAATTCGTAGTCTTATTGGACGAGGTTTTGCTTCCAATCTGAGAGCTGCTAAAAATTTGATTCAAAAACGGAAAAACATTGTTTGGAAAATACTTAAAAAAGTAATGCTGGGGCACCCTGTATTGTTAAATCGAGCACCTACTCTCCACAAATTTGGAATATTAGCGTTTCAACCAATTCTAGTAAAAGAGCATGCCATTCGTTTACATCCATTAGTTTGTACGGGATTTAATGCAGACTTTGACGGAGACCAAATGGCTGTTCATGTACCTTTATCTCCAGAAGCTATTGTAGAAGCCCGTTTACTTATGTTTTCTTATACAAATATTTTATCTACAAGTCATGGAAGTCCTATTACAATACCAACACAAGATATGCTTCTTGGACTTTATATATTAACTGTTGAAAAACCACAAGATATTTACGAAATAAGATATCACCCATTTCAATCAAAAGAGATCATTTTTTTTAGAAAAAAGAATACTTATTTCTTAAGTTTTAATCATGTGTTCATAGCATTTCAAAAAAAACAAGTCCAATTAAACAACCCTTTATGGTTGAAATGGAAAGTAGCAAATGGAAGTATTCTTACCCCAACAGCCCGAGAAGTCCCTATTGAAATTCAATATCACCCTAAGGGCTTATCTCAGCAAATTTATGAACATTATGTGACTCAAAACGATCGAATAGAACAAATTATTTGTATATATATTCGAACGACCGTAGGTCGTGTTCTTTTCAATCGAGAAATCAAAAATGCTATAAAAACAACCTCAAAGCTTTTTGAATCCTCTCAAACGACGCCCGCTTTCTAAATCTCTTATCTTTTATGTGTACAGAGAGATCAAGGAGGTCTTTTATTTGAGGACTGGAATACTTTGCTGAATTAGATAATTGCGGAGGTTTCTTGTTATGAAACAAAAAAACCAAGTTCATTTTTATAATAAAGTGATGGATATAACTGCCATGAAAGAGCTTATTCAAAAATTAATTGATCTCTTGGGAATGACATGTACATCGCATATTTTGGATCAATTGAAATTTTTGGGGTTTCACCAAGCTACTGAAGCATCTTTTTCATTAGCAATTGATGATCTTTTAGCAGTGCCATCGAAAGGATGGCTTGTTAAAGAAGAAGACCAACAAGCTTTTTATTCGGAAAAGCAAAATATTCTCGGCAATTTGCATACAGTCGAAACATTACGTCAATTAATGGAAAGATGGCATACTACAAGTGAATTTTTGAAAGAAGAAATGCACCCTAAATTTCATATAATAGAACCTTTGAATCCAGTCTATATGATGTCTTTCTCGGGAGCTCGGGGAAATAAATCTCAAGTTCACCAATTACTAGGTATGCGAGGGTTAATGTCAGATCCCCAAGGAAAAATCGTGGATCTACCCATTCAGGGCAATTTCCAGGAAGGGCTCTCTTTAACAGAATATATAATTTCCTCCTATGGAGCTCGTAAAGGAGTTGTGGATACTGCTATACGAACAGCGGATGCTGGCTATATTACACGTAGACTTGTTGAAGTCGTACAACATATAGTTGTACGTAAAATTGATTGTGGTAGTACTCAAGGTATTTTTTATAGTCCCCATACAAAGATCGGAAAAATCAATTTTTTGAACAAGATAATGGGGCGTGTATTAGCAGATCATGTATATATAAATAAAAGATGTGTTGCTACGCGCAATCAAGAAATTAGTGCTGGACTTTTTAAGCAATTCGTCAGTCTTTCGGTCCAATCAATATCTATACGAAGTCCTTTTACTTGCAAAAGTCTATCTTGGATTTGTCAATTATGTTATGGTCAAAGTCTTAGTCACAATAACTTGATCGAATTGGGAGAAGCAGTAGGTATTATTGCCGGTCAATCTATCGGGGAACCGGGAACTCAATTAACATTAAGGACTTTTCATACCGGAGGAGTTTTTACAGGTAATATCGCAGGAACTATACGAGCGCCTTTCAACGGAAGGATTCAATTCAATCCAAAGTTAGTTTATCCTATTCGTACATATTATGGGCATCCTGCTTATATTTGTTCTAAAAGTTTATTTTTAATTATAAAGGATAGTGGTGATAAGTTGGATTATTCGATTATTCCAACAAAAAGTTGGATTTTTGTTCAAAATTACCAAAATGTAGAATCGGAACAACTTATTGCTGAAATTCATACTAAAATTTCTTTTTTAAAGGAAAAAGTTATTAAATATATATATTCAGAATTAAACGGAGAAATGCACTGGAGTACTCTTCTATGGCATGAACCAAAAAATGTCCAAGGTAATGTTCATTGTACACTTGAAGCGGGTCATTTATGGATATTATCAGGAACTATATGCAAACCAAGACTAGCTTTTCCGTTTCCTAAAGATCAAGATCAAGTAACTATTCCCTTGCTGATTACCAAACAGCAAAATGATTTCGACTCTTCTGTAGACAATTTACTACAAAATTTGTCCTTTTATCGTTCCGAAGAAAAATTCATTCAAAATAAATTTTTTATCTCTATTCCAAAAATTTTGGATAATTTTGATTGCAATATTAAAGGAAAGAAACAAACAAATCGCATTCTGGTTCCATTGCTTACTGTTTCAAAAAGACAAAAAAAGGAACATAGACTACTTTTTCCTAATTGTATTCTAAAAATTTCCCGAAATGGTCTTTTGAATAGAAATACAAGTTTCTATATATGGAACAATTCTCAATATAAGATTGTGAACTCAGAATTTCTAGAATGTATTTATTCGTCTAACAAATTTTTCTTGCTTGATCATATTTTTTGTCGAGTAGACACACAAAAAATCGGTAATAAAAAAAAACAAGTTTTTGGACTAGTCCAATTTCACAAAAAAAAACCAACTATTTTTGCGAAAATATTATCCATAAACATCTATTTTTATAGCTATAGAAAGATCAAAAAATCTTTACACATATTTAGACGCAAACAAAAAAATATTTTTAAAGAATTGCAACTAGAAAGGAACTATTTTCAAAAAAAAAGGGCTTACAAGAAAAAATCATTTGTATTACTACAAACCACCCTAGAATATCAAAAACCTAAGAATTCATCAAAAGTACGCTTTTGTACAGATCTTTTTAGAGAAGAAAACAAGTTACATATAAAAGAGAACAATTTTTTCCATGAAATCAAAAATCTCAAAACGAATGTTCATCTGATTTGGAATTGTTTAATTTTGATTTGGGAAAACAAATCGATAAAACCTAGGGAACCTAGGGCTTATACATGTATTACGTCCATACGAACAAAGAAGATTATTATCGACATGATTGAACTTAGTTTGACTCCGATAAATCAAAAACACAATCTAAAAAATTTAGTAATATTTTTTCATCAAGCTAAACTTTTATCTTCCAGCAAAAAGTATACAGCAACTTTTCGTTCATTATCTAAGGAAGATAAAAGTTTGTCTTGGATTATTCTAGCAACATCTGATTATTTTCAAATAAAACTATTACAAACTTTAGATATCATAAACGAATTTGAAGAAATAAGTTTTTTAGGGCATTTATATCGTATTCATAAAGTTTTTCTAAATTGTAAGAAAAGATTGTTTAAGAGTCTTTACAACTATTTAAAAGTTTTCGAAGCCCCTAAATGTTATATTATGGACGAAAATAGCAAATTTTGGGAATCTCCAACAAAAAGAATTACTTTTTTTTCAAATTCAAAAAAGAACTGTGAGCAAAAATTTCCAATAAAAAATCTTGGCCAATTGCTTTGGCAAAAATTTGCTATATCAAGAAATGAATCATTTTCAGAATCAGGACAAATTATCGTTATTCGTGAAAAATCTTTAATAGTGCGATTAGCTAAACCCTACTTGGCTACTCCAAAATCTATTATTCATGGTAATTACGCAGAAATTATTAACCAAGGAAATTCGTTAATAACCTATTTGTATGAAAGATTTCAATCTAGTGATATAACACGAGGTCTTCCAAAAGTGGAACAATTTTTAGAGGCACATTCAAAAAATCCTGTAGTACAAAGTTTAGAAAATAGCTTTCGAAAATGGAACCAAGATATGACAATAACTCTTGGAAGTTTTTGGGGTTTAGTCATAAGTACTAAAATAACTTTGACGCAAGGTCAAATTCATTTAGTCAATCAAATACAAAAAGTTTATCAATCTCAAGGAGTACATATATGTGAGAAACACTTAGAGCTTATTATACAGCAAATGACCTCAAGAGTACTTGTGTCTAAGGACGTAATGCTTAATGTTTTTTTACCAGGAGAGCTCGTTTTCTTTTCGCGAGCACAAAAACTAGATCGGGCTTTCGACGAGGTAATCCACTATCAAACAAAAATTTTGGGGATAACAAAATCATCTTTTGAAACTACAAGTTTTATATCGGAGGCCAGTTTTCAGGAAACTACTCGAGTTTTAGCTAAAGCTGCTTTTCAAGGTCGGATTGATTGGTTGAAAGGACTGAAGGAAAATTTGATTCTCAGTAGTAAAATACCCGCCGGTACTGGAAAATGGAAAAAAAAAAAATCAAAAGGTTTCAAAAAGCGAAACTAAACAAAAAAATCTTCGTTTTTTTTTTTTTCTATTCTTTTTTTAGAATAGAAAACTAAAAATTTAGAAAAGTCATAGATTCCGTAGGAATGGAAATTCTTTTAGAGAAGAGAAAAGCAAAACATGACAAACGTTTTCAAAAAAAAAAGGCGTGTTTCTAAAAAGAATGTTTTCAAAGATATGATAAAAGTAGCAGTTCATCTCGGACATCAAAAAAATGAGTTGAATCCGAAAATGCGTTGTTATATTTTGACTGAACGTGGAAATTTACATATTATCAATCTAGTTCGAACAATTCTTTTTTTATCTGAAGCTTGCGATCTTTTAATGGATGCCGCGAGAAAACGAAAGGAATTCCTTCTAGTTGGCACGAAAGGGTATGCAGCTGATTTAATAGCATCAACTGCTAAAAAAACTGGATGTCATTATATCAACTACAAATGGCAGGGTGGCTTGTTAACGAATTGGTCTACCACAAAAGAAAAACTTGAGAGGTTTAGAAATTTGAAACAAAAATATAAGTCAGGGCTGTTCCATCGAAGACGTACGAAAAAAGAAATTGCACTTATTGAAAAGCAATTAGAACTTCTACAACAGTATTTAGAAGGAATTTTCTATATGAAAAAGTTACCTGATATTGTAATAATCGTTGATCAACAAAAGGAATCTACTGCTGTTAGAGAATGCAGAGCGCTGGGCATTCCTACAATTAGTTTAGTTGATACCAATTGTGATCCAGATTTCGTAGATATTCCAATTCCAGCCAATGATGATGCCCGTGGATCCGTTGGATTAATTCTGAACAAATTAATGTCAGCTGTTTCTTCTGGTTATAATAATTAGTCAAATCATTTTTCGAAGTAAGCGCAAAGCTCGCTCTTTATTTATTTTTTTTTTTTAGTGAAAATTCAGAAATCATTCCTTCAGAAAAAAATAAGTGATTTTTTTGAAAAAGGATAATATGAACATATTGCAAAATAGTATTAGTATACTAAATAATTTCAATCATTTTGGAGAAATTTCTGGTGTAGAGGTAGGCCAACACTTGTATTGGCAAATAGGCGGGTTTCAAGCTCATGGACAAGTACTTATAACTTCTTGGTTTGTTATTGCTATTTTACTAGGTTTCGCTATTATAACTATTCGAGATCCGCAAACTATTCCAACCGGAAAACAAAATTTTGCTGAATACATTCTTGAATTTCTTCGGGATTTGACCAGAACTCAAATTGGCGAGGAACATTATGTTTCTTGGCTTCCTTTTATTGGAAGCTTATTTTTTTTTATCTTTGTTTCTAACTGGTCCGGTGCTCTTGTTCCTTGGGGTATTTTTCAAATACCGCACGGCGAATTGGCTGCACCTACAAATGACATTAATACTACAGTTGCTTTAGCTTTACTTACGTCAGTAGCCTATTTCTATGCGGGTCTTTCAAAAAAAGGATTAAGTTTTTTTGGTAAATATATTCAACCAACTCCAATATTGTTACCAATTAATATCTTAGAAGATTTTACCAAGCCTTTATCACTTAGTTTTCGACTTTTTGGAAATATTTTGGCAGATGAATTAGTAGTCGCCGTTCTTGTTTCTCTAGTTCCTTTAGTTGTTCCTATACCTGTAATGTTTCTAGGATTATTCACAAGCGGAATTCAGGCTCTCATTTTTGCGACTCTCGCTGCAGCTTATATAGGTGAATCCTTAGAAAATCATGATTAAATCATTTATAGGAATCCAATCTTAATAAAATATTCAATGGACTAAGCTGAAAAAAAGTATACTAACTAGGTTTTTAGTATTATCAACTATTCAATACATTTTTTTAAGTAAAAGGAGATTATTATGAATCCTATTATTTCTGCCGCTTCTGTTATTGCTGCTGGGTTAGCCGTCGGACTTGCTTCTATTGGGCCGGGTGTTGGCCAAGGGACTGCTGCCGGTCAAGCTCTAGAGGGTATTGCGAGACAACCTGAAGCAGAAGGTAAAATACGAGGTACATTATTGTTAAGTTTAGCATTTATGGAAGCTTTAACTATTTATGGGTTAGTTGTTGCTTTAGCACTGCTATTTGCTAATCCTTTTGTTTGAGAATTCAATCTTCCCCTCTACGGAATTACTTGTCCTGGAGGGGCTGCCTCGAAACAAAAGTTTTCTACTGTTACTCTCTGAATAAGTAATGAGATCATAAATACCAAAAATTGAGCTGTTTATTTATAAACTTTTCTAAATTAATAAAACTAAGTACAAAAGGTGTTGGAATGACGGAATTTTTGATTTTGCAAAATTTTTATCTATAAGGGGAGACCATATGAAAAAAGTAATTGATTCTTTCGTTTATTTAAGCTATTGGCCCTTAGCTGAAGGCTTTGGATTAAATACTAATATTTTGGAAACAAATATAATCAATTTAAGTGTAGTGTTTGGCATACTCATATTTTTTGGAAAGGGAGTGTGTGCGAGTTGTAGTTTTGAATAATATAGCTGAGATGAACCAGCTGCGCTTTCAATAAGATACAAAAGTGCATAATCTCAACGAATTACTTCTATACGGGGACTAGAGAAGTACTACCGCATTTCGTAATTAATGAGTACGGAGAATGTTCGTTGAATGGTTAAAGCAGAACTGCTTAAAGTCCAAATTGAATAGAACAGGGTGTATTCTTTCCACCACTGTGTCTAGTGTTGTGTTAAAGGACATAGTTGGAGATTACTCCACTAGATAGATAATATTCATATCTCTGGAAACAATAAAAGAATCGGGATCTCCCAATTTCTGTGAAATTGAACTAACAACCTACACAAAAGAGATATTATTCAAAGGAAAAAAACAACTTTGTCAAACAAAAAGAAAAAAAAAATTCCCCCTTGACAAAAGAGTCTTCATAGTTAAAAGATGTTTCATACCTCTTAAGCAGAAAGGCAGGCTTGGTACTGAAAACTGAGCAAGAGAGCCGAATGAAATGAAAATTTCATGTTCGGTTTGGGAAGAGATTATTTATTCAAATTTCGGGGATTAAAGAAGAGATGATCTACTTTCATTAAGTAATCTATTAGATAATCGTAAACTCAAGATTTGTCAAACTATTCAAAATTCAGAAGATTTATGTAACGGAGCTGCCGATCAACTTGAGAAGGCTCGAGCTCGGTTACGAGATGTTGAAAAAAGAGTAAATGAAATTCGAAAAAACGGATACCTACAAATTGAAGAAGAAAAAGAAAATCTCATTAAAGCTGCTTCAGCAAATTTAAAACAACTGGAAGATTCTAAAAATGAAACTGTTTGCTTTGAACAACAAATAGTAATTGATCAGGTAAGACAACAAGTTTCTTGTCAAGCTTTACGAAACGCTTTAATAACTTTAACTAACTGCTTGAATAACGAATTGCATTTATATATTATCGACTATAATATTGATCAGCTTAAAGACATGAAAAGAATTTTTGACTAGATAGGTTTTCCTTTTTTTCAAAACAGATATATTAGGAGGAGTCATGATAACTATTCGGCCTGACGAAATTAGTAGTCTTATACGTGACCAAATCGAGCAATATAATAACGAAGTCCAAGTGATTAATATGGGCATTGTACTTCAAGTAGGAGACGGTATTGCTCGTATTCATGGTCTTTGTGAAGTAATGGCAGGGGAATTGGTCGAATTTGAAGATGGTACAATCGGTATTGCTCTAAATTTAGAGACTAATAATGTTGGAGTTGTTTTAATGGGGGATGGTTTGACAATTAAAGAAGGAAGTTCCGTGAAAGCAACAGGTAAAATTGCGCAGATACCAGTAAGTGATGCTTTTTTAGGTCGTATTGTAGACGCTTTAGCCCAACCTATTGACGGCAGAGGTCCAATTTCTGCTTCGGAAGTCCGACTGATTGAATCTCCTGCTCCGGGTATTATTTCGCGCCGGTCCGTCTATGAACCTCTTCAAACAGGACTTATTGCTATTGATTCTATGATTCCTATAGGACGAGGTCAACGAGAATTAATTATTGGCGACAGACAGACTGGTAAGACAGCCGTAGCTACAGATACTATTCTTAACCAAAAAGGACAAAATGTTATATGTGTCTATGTAGCAATTGGTCAAAAAGCTTCTTCTGTAGCTCAAGTAGTTAAAACATTACGAGAACGTAGCTCAATAGAATATACTATTGTTGTATCCGAACCTGCAGATTCGCCTGCTACACTACAATATCTTGCTCCTTATACAGGAGCAGCTTTAGCTGAATATTTCATGTATAAAAAGCAACATACTTTAATAATTTATGATGATTTATCTAAACAAGCACAAGCTTATCGACAAATGTCTCTTCTATTAAGAAGACCACCTGGCCGGGAAGCTTACCCTGGAGATGTTTTCTTTTTACATTCGCGCTTACTTGAACGAGCAGCTAAATTAAATAATCAGTTGGGTGAAGGAAGTCTTACTGCTCTACCTATAGTAGAAACACAAGCTGGAGACGTTTCAGCGTATATTCCTACTAATGTAATTTCGATTACTGATGGACAAATTTTTTTGTCTGCCGATCTCTTCAATGCAGGGATACGCCCTGCCATTAATGTAGGTCTTTCTGTATCTAGAGTCGGATCCGCGGCTCAGATAAAAGCAATGAAGCAAGTAGCCGGAAAATTGAAATTAGAGTTAGCTCAATTTGCAGAGTTAGAAGCCTTTGCCCAATTCGCTTCTGATCTTGATAAAGGTACTCAAGATCAATTAGCAAGAGGTCAACGGTTACGCGAGCTACTCAAACAACCTCAATCAGCCCCTTTAAGTGTTGAAGAGCAAATAGCTACTATTTTTATTGGGACAAATGGATATCTAGATCGATTCGAAGTTCAATTTGTTAAAAAATTTCTAGATCAATTACGAGAGTATTTAAAAAATAGTAAACCTCAATTCGGAGAAATTATACGTACAACTAAGACATTAACCGAAGAAGCAGAAACGATGTTAAGAGAAGCTATTAAAGAACAAATTGAACTTTTTGTTCTTCAATTAAAAAAATAATGCGTCCAATAGGATTTGAACCTATATTTAAGGTTTAGAAGACCTCTGTCCTATCCATTAGACGATGGACGCTCTTTCTCTCTTTTTTTTTCTATGTTGATCACGAGTTTTCGTGATCAACTTAGAAAAAAATTTGGAATTCCATTGTTTTCTAGAATAGCAGGTAGCATTTCATGGAAATGGAACCCGCATAATTAGCTTGGAGGGTTAAAGGTTATGACACATTTCGAATGCTTCTAATTGAGAATCGAACACAAAATTTCATTTCATTCGGCTCATGGGGGATATCCAACTAGTAAAGGTTAGTTTCTCCCATATATGGGTTCATTTTTTTTTTTGTTTTTTTTGTTTTTGTTAAGTCGATTTTTCTAAATGAAAAAAATAACTAGAAATTCCAACTTTCTGCTTGTTTCGTTATCTATTTATAGGTTTTGTGGTCTTCAGTAACCTAAGGGTCACCCAAGTGCAAACTTCAAATAAACGAAAGTCATCTATAACTAACTTGAATTTTTATTCTATTTTGGAGGAATTACCCGCCTGTTTTCCTTTTTTTATAGCCTTCTGCAAAATTCATTGTTACAATGAAATAATAAGAATAATAAAATGGAAAGGAAAAACGAAATAAAAAAAAAAAAAGGAGGGGACAAATGATATCAGAAGGTCAATTGTTGCTAGCCCTTGTTTTGGCTTTGATAACAAGTATTTTAGCTTTCCAATTGGGAAAAGAACTTTATGAATAATTATCTATTTAGTTTCTATCTAGAACAAAGAAAAAACTCTTTTTTTTGTCAAGACACGATAACTTAATCTTTTTATATATTCACAGCAAGTGATGAACTTAATCTTTTTCTCGCTAGGAGAGATGGCTGAGAGGACCAAAGCGGCGGATTGCTAATCCGTTGTACGGACAATCCCGTATCGAGGGTTCGAATCCCTCTCTCTCCGTTATGTTATTATTGATTGAAATTAATTAACCTTCTTCTTTACGGCCAGGATTACGCCCTGGGTCATTTGATAGAAATCCAAAGATAAAAAGGGAAATAAAGAAAATCACTATTGTATAAACAAATACCTTAAGAGTAAGCATTGCGTAATCTCCGAGATCTTTAATTAGATTAATAAATAAAAACACATATTTTTTTTTAGCGAAAACTTACGACTGCTTGCCAAACAAAAGCCAATAGAAAAAAAAACACGGGAATTATTGGCATTATATTCACAAGTGGATCAAAATTCGCATAAGCTTCGGGTAGTTTACAAAAAAAAAGATTGCTTGAAACAACAAAAGTATTTTGGAAAAAAAGAATAGTTAGCATTACAGGTCTCCATCAATCAGTTTTGAGTTTATATTGTTTAAAAAGGAATCGTTTGACTGAAAATTTTTTCAGACATTATTTTACTAGATCTAATAGAAAAAGATCAACCCCCCCCCCCTCTCCTAATTTTGAACTTTTTCAAAATTATGACCAAATAATATCTAAGTTCTATTTCTATTACACTACACAATGTTGAAAAGCAGAAAACATAATAATGGGACGTCGCCAAGCGGTAAGGCAACAGGTTTTGGTCCTGTTATTACAAAGGTTCGAATCCTTTCGTCCCAGAAAACTTTTCAGTCCAAAATATCTTTTCGGACTATGGATTCTTAGATATTATCCAAAAACCACGTTTATGAACTTGACAAATTCCTAGTTTGTTGGATATTATGCGAATACTGGCCCCTATCGTCTAGTGGCCCAGGACATCTCTCTTTCAAGGAGGCAGCGGGGATTCGACTTCCCCTAGGGGTACGAGAAAAGGAGTGGTTTAAAAAGTCTTTTCTCTTTCCGGGTCGATGCCCGAGTGGTTAATGGGGACGGGCTGTAAACTCGTTGGCATTATACCTACGCTGGTTCAAATCCAGCTCGACCCAAAGCTTTAGTTTCAATGTTGTTAGATAGAAAAGAGAACAAGCAGATACTTGCTGGGAAGGAAAAAAAAGATCGAACCAAGTTTACTAAAAACTAAAAAAAGTAAAGGGATTGTAGTTCAATTGGTTAGAGTACCGCCCTGTCAAGACGGAAGTTGCGGGTTCGAGTCCCGTCAGTCCCGATCTATTCTATCAAGTTCTTTTTGCTATGAGTAAAAAGAACTTTTTCCATCTTTGATTTTGATATCTATCCGCAGATATTTTCTATACCTTCACATTTTCTTTCTATTCTAGAGATAACAGAAATAGGAAAAAGTCTGCTATCGAGATCGAACCGATTAGCATCACATTACAAGTGCGATGCTCTAACCTTTGAACTAAGCAAAACAGTCTAATGCTGCAATAGTTGATTTATGCGAAACTATTCTAGAACAAACTAATTTTTTCTTGAAAAAAAAGAAACGTCTAGCTTTGTTTTTGAGTTTGAACATTTTGAAAATTTGTTGATCTGAATACTAGGCTTCTTACACTTAAGTAGAAGGGGATATGGCGGAATTGGTACACGCTACGGACTTGATTAAATTGAGCTTTAGTAGGAAATCCTACTAAATGATAGCTTTCCAATACAGGGAAACCCGAGATAGTTCGAATGGGCAATCCTGAGCCAAATCCAAGTCAGAGGATTCTCTGACTAAAAAAGGTAGATAGGTGCAGAGACTCGATGGAAGTTATTCTAACTATGAATATCATTCAAATCAACTGGATTTCATTTTCTAGAGAGAAAAGAAATCCGTTATAGAGCGAATAAAGAGAGAGCCCATTTCTACATGTTCTTTTCAGCACCAATGAAATTTGGAGTAGTCAGAAAATCCGTTGGTCTACGAGACCTTGAGGGTTCAAGTCCCTCTATCCCCAAGTTTGGGAAAATATTGCAAATATTAGTGTTGGATTGACTAATTTATTAGTTTATTTTAAAATAAAGGGTGAGCATAGTCATAGTAAGTTTAGTTATCACTCTGTGAGAAAAAATTCGTGTTACCGGCCGGGATAGCTCAGTTGGTAGAGCAGAGGACTGAAAATTCTCGTGTCACCAGTTCAATTCTGGTTCCTGGTATTCAATTCTGTTTTGATTACTATTAAGTAAAGTAATTTAAAGCTTTATCCTTATGCTGTGATTTCGATTAATTCTATTTTTAGTCGAACCTTCTTGGTAAAGCAGAATCCAAATCATATTGTCTTGATGACTCTTCTTTTTGCTTGATATTTTTTTCTATTTCTCACAAAATATCATCCATCTTGCAAAGAGTTTTTCTTTGATGAACATAGACTAAGACCTAGATTTTGATTTCTTATACACCTCAAAGTTCATAAAGTAATAACCATTTTTCTGAGGTTTCATACTCGTTATATACTTTGAATGGAGATGAAACCGAGACCATATCATCTCAACTCAGATGAATCAATATTTCTATTGCTTCTAATCGTACTATTTTTCTTATAAACAGATCCTTTTCTGCATTTTTCATTTTATTGAATCAATTTGATGAGAAAAGAATATTATCTATGTTTTAATATATCATTGTTTGCAAAAATGTTATTTATATGTATATGACCTACTTAACTCAGTGGTTAGAGTATCGCTTTCATAAGGCGAGAGTCATTGGTTCAAATCCAATAGTAGGTATAAATCGAAATCTTCTAAGACTGGCTCGAGCCCCCCCGAAAAAAAGGGGGGGGAGCTCTAATTAGGTAAAACTGCGTTTATAGCTTCTAATCTGGTTCTAGCTCTTTTGATAGCTAGATCAACTTCAATTTTTTGTCTTTTGCCTAGAACTCGATTTGCGTTAGCTTTAGCTTGTTGAAAAACTTCTTGTGCTTCTTGAGGATCAATGTCAACACCCTTCTCTGCATCATTTACCCATAAAATAATTTGATTTTGCTCTATCTTGGCAAAACCACCCATCAAAGCAATAGTAGACCATTTTTCATTAATACGTATTTTCATAACCGCTATATCCACAGCAGTAACAAGTGAAGCATGGTTTGGTAAGATGCCAATTTTACCACTATTAGTGGAAAGTATGATTTCTTTTACTTGGGAATCCCAAACAACTCGAGTAGGAGTTAATACACGAAGATTTAGTGTCATTTTTTGAAATTCAAATTTTACTTATTAATAGCCTTCGCGGTAGATTTCTCTTATCATTTTATAACTTCATCGATATTACCAATCAAGTAAAAGGATTGTTCAGGGAGACCATCTAAATCTCCGGCAAGAATCATTTGAAAACCTCTTGTTGTTTCAATAAGACTAACATATTTCCCTGGGGAACCCGTAAAAACCTCTGCTACAAAAAAGGGCTGTGATAAAAAACGTTCAATTTTTCGTGCTCTGGCTACAGTTAATCGGTCTTCTTCTGATAATTCATCTAGTCCAAGAATAGCTATAATATCTTGAAGTTCTTTATAACGTTGCAAGGTTTGTTTCACTTCTTGTGCAATTTCATAATGTTTTTCACCTACAATCCTAGGTTGAAGCATAGTAGATGTGGAATCTAATGGGTCAACTGCTGGGTAGATTCCTTTGGCAGCTAATCCTCTAGAAAGTACAGTAGTAGCATCCAAATGTGCGAATGTTGTAGCAGGAGCGGGATCAGTCAAGTCGTCCGCAGGTACATAAACTGCTTGGATAGAGGTTATAGACCCTTTTTTAGTAGAAGTTATTCTCTCTTGCAAAGAACCCATTTCTGTACTAAGGGTTGGTTGATAACCTACAGCAGAGGGCATTCTGCCCAATAGAGCGGATACTTCAGATCCAGCTTGAACAAAGCGGAAAATATTATCTATAAATAAAAGTACATCTTGTTCGTTCACATCTCGGAAATATTCTGCCATAGTTAGGGCGGTTAAACCAACTCTCATACGAGCTCCTGGTGGTTCATTCATTTGACCATAGACCAGAGCTACTTTGGATTCTGTTATATTTTTTTCATTGATTACTCCGGATTCCTTCATTTCCATGTAAAGATCATTTCCTTCACGAGTACGTTCTCCTACGCCGCCAAAAACGGAAACACCACCATGAGCTTTAGCTATGTTATTGATTAACTCCATAATTAGCACTGTTTTACCCACTCCTGCTCCCCCAAAGAGACCAATTTTGCCACCACGTCGGTAAGGTGCTAAAAGGTCCACGACTTTAATGCCTGTTTCAAAAATTGCCAAATTAATATCTAATTGTGAAAAGGCAGGGGCGGGTCGATGAATAGGAAATGTTGTACTTGTGTCTATAGGACCTAAATTATCAACAGGTTCTCCAAGAACGTTGAAAATTCGTCCCAGAGTCATTTTACCGACGGGTACACTAAGAGGAGCTCCTGTATCAATTACTTTCATTCCTCTCATCAAACCGTCTGTCGCGCTCATAGCTACAGTTCTAACTGTATTGTTTCCCAATAACTGTTGTACTTCACAAGTAATATTAATTTCCTTACTGCCTATTTGACCTTTCACAATCAAAGAATTGTAAATATTAGGTAGATTCCCCAGAGGGAAGGATACATCCAGTACCGGACCAATTATTTGAGTAATATGTCCTACATTTTTTTGTATCTTTGTTGATACAAAAAAAAGAAAACTTTGGGTTCTCATAAAAATCAAAATTAAAAGCATGATTGAAAAAATCCAAGAAGTCCGTATCAAATCAATTGAATCAGTCAAAAACTAACTCGATTTTATTTTACTCTTTTGTAGTAGGTTAATAGCATAATTCAATCTTTTTTTGTTTTACATGTTCAATGAATAAGAAAATAAACTACATCTTTTTTATATTTATACATTTATCCTAGAAATATTCTGAGAAGAATGACTTTTCAAAGTAAAAATTGTTCAAAGTAAAAATTGGGTTGCATTATATATAAAAAAATTTTAAAATAAAAAGTGTATCCAAAATCTACCAATAAGGAAGAAAAGAGTCTATAAAAGAAAATGTCGAGCAGACCTCGTTCTTGTCAGAAATATGATTTGATTTAGGGAGGGACTTATGTCACCAAAAACAGAAACTAAAGCAAGCGTAGGATTTAAAGCTGGTGTTAAAGATTATAGATTAACTTATTATACTCCAGAGTATCAGACTAAGAACACTGATATCTTGGCAGCATTCCGAGTAACTCCTCAACCCGGAGTACCGCCCGAGGAAGCAGGCGCAGCGGTAGCTGCTGAATCTTCTACAGGTACATGGACCACAGTTTGGACTGATGGTCTTACTAGTCTTGATCGTTACAAAGGACGATGCTATGATATCGAACCTGTTCCGGGAGAAGACAATCAATTTATTGCTTATGTAGCATATCCTTTGGACCTTTTTGAAGAAGGTTCTGTTACTAACATGTTTACTTCTATTGTGGGGAATGTTTTTGGTTTTAAAGCTCTACGAGCTCTACGCCTAGAAGATTTGCGAATTCCTCCTGCTTATATCAAAACATTTCAAGGTCCACCTCATGGGATCCAAGTAGAAAGAGATAAATTAAACAAATACGGACGTCCTTTGTTGGGATGTACCATCAAACCTAAATTAGGTCTATCTGCTAAAAATTACGGTAGAGCAGTTTATGAATGTCTTCGTGGCGGACTAGATTTTACTAAAGATGATGAAAATGTAAATTCTCAACCCTTTATGCGTTGGAGAGATCGCTTTGTTTTTTGCGCGGAAGCTATTTATAAAGCTCAAGCTGAAACAGGTGAAATTAAGGGACATTACTTAAATGCTACTGCGGGTACATGTGAAGAAATGATAAAAAGAGCAGTATTCGCAAGAGAATTAGGGGTTCCGATTGTTATGCATGATTATTTAACAGGAGGTTTCACTGCAAATACCACTTTAGCTCATTATTGCCGAGATAATGGCTTACTTCTTCATATTCATCGTGCAATGCATGCAGTTATTGATAGACAAAAAAATCATGGTATGCACTTCCGTGTACTGGCTAAAGCATTACGAATGTCCGGTGGAGATCATATTCATGCCGGTACTGTCGTAGGTAAACTTGAAGGAGAACGAGAAATTACTTTAGGTTTTGTGGATTTACTTCGTGATGACTTTATTGAAAAAGATCGAAGTCGTGGTATTTATTTCACGCAAGATTGGGTATCTATGCCAGGTGTTCTGCCTGTTGCTTCAGGAGGTATTCACGTTTGGCATATGCCTGCTTTGACCGATATCTTTGGAGATGACGCTGTATTACAATTTGGTGGAGGAACCTTAGGACATCCTTGGGGAAATGCACCCGGTGCCGTAGCTAATCGGGTTGCTTCAGAAGCTTGTGTCCAAGCTCGTAATGAAGGACGTGATCTTGCTCGTGAGGGGAATGAAGTAATTCGTGAAGCTTGTAAGTGGAGTCCTGAACTAGCTGCTGCTTGTGAAGTATGGAAAGAAATCAAGTTTGAATTTGATAGTGTGGATACGCTATAGTAGTTTCAACTAGGAAACTTTTGATTTCTATTTTTCGGGGGGTCTGGGGGTCTACCCAGACTCTTTCATTGATTCTTGTTGGAGTTTACTTAGTATTTTTGGTCAGGAGTTAGCAGCTCAGTGGAAAAGAGCCCACGGTTCCAGACCATGATGTCAAGGGTTCAACCCCCTTCTAGCTCATAATAGATTTCATATAGAAAAAACTTTATACACTTCCAGATGTGCGATTTTTCTTTCTAGCATTGTCTGTGAATAATATACAATGTTAGAAAGAAAAAGAAACAAATTTCTATTTTTTTCTATGGTAAATTCTAACTTATCTTCCATTTTTGTACCTATAGTGGGTTTAGTTTTCTCGGCCCTTACAATGGTACTTTCTTTTTTGTACATCCAAAAAGATGAAATATTATGAAAACGAAGAATTAGTTTCCCAATCTTAAAAATGTTGATACAAAGCTAGTGAAAGTAAGGAATAGCCCGTCTCGCCCTTGCTTATTCCTTCTCTTCACTTCAATTTAATTGAGATATGACTTATATGAATCATCAATCAAAAAGGCTTTGGATAGAGTCTATCCAAGGTTCTCGAAGAAAAAGTAATTTTTTGTTTGCCTCTGTTCTTTTTGCAGGTGCATTAGGTTTTTTTCTAGTTGGATTTTCAAGTTATCTTGGCAGGAACCTTATACCCCTACTGTTTTTTGAAATTGAAAAAATACTTTTTATTCCACAAGGGATTATAATGTGTTTTTATGGTATTGCAGGCCTTTTTTTTAGCTTTTATTTTTGGTGTACAATTTTTTTTGATGTGGGTAGTGGTTACAATCAGATTGATGAAAAAAAAGGAATTATATGTCTTTTTCGTTGGGGATTCCCAGGAAGAACTCGTCGTGTTTATTTACGATTTTCTATCGAAAATGTTCAGATGATCACAATGCAAGTACAAAAAAGTCTTTTTTCTAGCCACCATGTCCTTTATATGAAAGTAAGGGGATTACCAGACATTCCTTTAGCTCGTACTGGGGAAAAAATTCATCAAAAAGAAATGGAACAAAAAGCTGTAGAATTAGCTCGTTTTTTGCGTGTGTCTATTGAAGGAGTTTGATTAGACATAGACAATTCTATAAAAATATTTGTAGTTTTCATTTTAAAAATGAATTGAGAAGAATCCATGGGTTTGATACCTCATTCTATAATTCGTATTATATCTCGACTTCGATCAGAACTCATGAATAAATCAAGTTCATTAGTTATTCATCACATAGAAGTTACACAAAATAGAGCAGCTGTTTCTTTACGATATGTTGCATGTTTTATAGTATTGCCGTGTCTAATTTCTATTTCACTAGAAAAATGCGTAGAATCGTGGGTCACTTTTTGGTGGAATACTAGTTCATCCAAAATATTAGATTATTTACAAGAAGAAAATAATCTAGTAAGAGTTAGTCAAATAGAAGAACTTTTGCTCTTTGAAACAACAGTAGAAGATTTTTCGGAAACACATTTAAAAAAAAATTTTTTGTTCGAGTTGTACAAAAAAGATTGTATCCAAATAGTTACACATTTAGGAACAAATCTTTTAGAATTTATTATTCTAAGCACTTTTCTTTTTATGAGTCAAAAAAAGCTTACAATTTTCTTTTCTTGGATTCGAGAAATTTTCTATAGTATAAACGATACAATGAAAGCCTTTTCAATTCTTTTAATGACTGATCTATGCATTGGGTTCCATTCACCTCATGGTTGGGAAGTCCTTATCAGTTGGATTTCTGAAAATTATGGATTTGTGCATAATGACCAAATCATTTTTAGTCTTGTTTCAACTTTTCCTGTTATTCTAGATACAATTTTGAAATATTGGATTTTCCGCCGATTTAATCGTATATCTCCGTCTCTTGTAGTAATCTATCATTCGATGAATGAATAAAAAATCAGGCCTTTTTTCTTCTCGATTTATAATATTAAAGAATAAATGTAAAATGAAAAACCATCTTTAGGTTGAATAATAAATGAAACGGAGATAAAGAATAGTTCTCGATTCTTCAAAAAAAAAAATTTAAACGAAAAATGATGGAAAAAAAAAATGTTTCTGATTGGATTAGAATATTAGTGGTTCTATCAATCTCCACTTTCATAACGATAAATATAACAACTCGTATTTCTTTTTCAAAAGCATATCCTATTTTTGCCCAAAAAAGTTATGAGAATCCTCGAGAACCTACTGGACGTATTGTATGCGCCAACTGCCACTTGGCTAAAAAACCTGTAGAGATCGAAGTTCCGCAATCTGTGCTTCCTAATAGCGTTTTTGAAGCAGTTGTGAAAATTCCTTATGACACACAAATCAAACAAGTTCTAGTTAACGGGAAAAAGGGAAACTTAAATGTAGGAGCTGTTTTAATCTTACCCGAAGGTTTTGAATTAGCTCCTCCGGATCGTATTTCTCCTGAAATAAAAGAAAAAATAGGTAATCTACCTTTTCAAAATTATCGCCCCTTCCAAAAAAATATTCTTGTAATAGGTCCTATTCCTGGTCAAAAATACAAGGAAATTGTATTTCCAATCCTATCCCCGGATCCTGCTCTAAAAAAAGAATCGCACTTCTGGAAATATCCTATATATGCCGGAGGTAATAGAGGAAGAGGTCAAGTTTATCCTGATGGTAGCCAAAGCAATAATACAATATTTAATGCTTCATTAACGGGTAGAATCAGCAAAATTTTACGTAAAGAGAAAGGGGGATACGAGGTACTGATTGAGAATATATCGCAAGGCCGATCTGGTGTTGACATAATACCTCCGGGCCCCGAACTTCTTGTTTCGGAAGGTGATTTTGTTAAGGCAGATCAACCATTAACAAATAATCCTAATGTGGGTGGATTTGGTCAGGTAAATGCGGAAATAGTACTGCAAGACCCATTTCGTATTCAAGGTCTTTTATTCTTCTTAACGTCGGTTGTTTTGGCGCAGATTTTTCTGGTACTTAAAAAGAAACAATTTGAAAAAGTTCAATTATCCGAAATGAATTTTTAGCTCGTATTTTCTCTTTTTTTTTTTTTTTTTCGTTTTTATGATAGGTCATCATACTTTGACTAAAAGTTTGAAAGATGCCGACCTTACCTTTTAAGGTAAGGTCAGTTAAGTATATTTTTCTTATTATAGGGATGACCCTAATCCTGAATAGGAGCCGTAGAAAAAGATACCGACCAAACTAATTACAAGAATACCCGTTACGGTACCTACCAACCAAAGAGGTATTCTCCCGGTAGTATCAGCCATGTTTATTACTCCTCTTCCATTTTATTGAAATTTAATAGTTATACTCAAAAAAAAAATCGTCCTAAATTTTGTTATAAATCATTTCTTTCAGAATGAAAAAAAAAAAAATTTGTGTGTTTTTTTTTTAATTGAAAAAGTAACTGGAGAATAAAACAGCAAGTACAAAAATAAGTAACAATCCCCAGTATAGGCTGGTACGATTTAATTCTACACTTTGTTCGTTCGGATTTGATTGTGTCATAGCTTAATATTTTATCGTTGGATGAACTGCATTGCAGAAATGGATCCCAAAAAAAAGACTGTAGGGACAGCTAAACCGTGAATAGCCAGCCATCGAACGGTAAAAATTGGATAGATTCTATCTATAGTCATTAGTGTCTCCTAAAAAGATTTAGTAAAATGCTCCAGCTGTTCTAAAGAATCAAAACGGCCAGTTATTAAAGGAACTTCCTGTTGATTTTCTGTGAAATACTCGTTTGGTCGAGGACTTCCAAAAACATCATAAGCCAACCCTGTACTGACGAATAACCAACCTGCAACAAACAGAGAAGGTATAGTAATGCTATGAATAACCCAGTATCGAATACTTGTAAGAATGTCCGCAAAGGATCGTTCTCCGGTATTTCCAGACATATGCAACTCCAATAATAATGAATTAATGAATATTAATTCTATTTTATATCGGCAAAGGGAATTGATCCCCTAAACTAGAAAATACAAAAGCAGAAAAAGGTTTTTACGGTCTTTTCTTTTGTAAATTCTAAAAATTAAAATAAGTTAGGATGGATTTCTACTTGACCATTATACTAACAATTTGATAGAAAATTGTTTGAACCACTCTTTAATTCAAATTAAAAAGAAAATATATCTTTTTTTTATATTATAGAAACGTCGGTACTATATCTTACTTATTATAAAACTTTAGTTATTTATCTCTTAAATATATCATTATTGAATTGATTTTAGTTGTTTCATGCCTATTCTAATTAGTTATTTTGGGTTTTTATTAGTTTTTCTTTTTTTCACCTTAATTCTATTTATTGGGTTTAGCAAGATAAGACTTATTTAAATCAATTTTTGTCAAAAAAAACGTTTGATTATGGAATTCCATCGCGATTTCATGGTACTATTTGATATAGCTATAATTTCTAATTTTTTGAATGAAAATGGTTGAAACTCTGTTATCCGGGATTGTATTAGGTTTAATTCCTATTACTTTGGCTGGACTTTTTGTAACAGCATATTTACAGTATCGACGCGGCGATCAGTTGGAGTTTTAATTCAGGCACTGAATTATCAGAATCACGCTCTGTAGGATTTGAACCTACGGCATTAGGTTTTGGAGACCTACGTTCTACCAAGCTGAACTAAGAGCGCTTTTTTGGGATATGACTTAATCCACTCTCTGTGATTAAAGACTAGCTAGTCCGATTAGTTTTAATGAATAGATAGGGATGACAGGATTTGAACCTGCGACATTTTGTACCCAAAACAAACGCGCTACCCAAGCTGCGCTACATCCCTTAGAATCAATGGATTAATCAACAATGTTATTTTAATCTCTAATACATACGAAAAGTCTTTTTTTTCGACAAAATAGAAAATTCAAACGCCGTCATACTATAAGAAATTAGTAACGTTTCTTACCTAGGTTAGGTAATGGTAGAATTAGTCGACTTTTTAAAGTACTTTTAAATATAAAAGGAAAATAAATGCTTTATGCAATATATAAAAAAATATCTTTCGACAGCACCCGTTTTAGCAACTTTATGGTTTGGTTCTTTAGCTGGTTTTTTAATTGAAATAAATCGGTTTTTCCCGGATGCTCTTAGTTTTCCTTTTTCTTTTTAACGCTCTATATTATAAAAAATATAAAAAAAAAGGATTTGAAATAAATTGATGGAACTAGGAATATATCGCCTGACGTTCTTTTTTTGATTCAAAAAAAGAAATAAAATAGACTACTACAAAAATGTCAGAAAACATAGGCGCACGAGTGGTAATTTTTTTAGAATGTATTAATTGTAACCTTTTTAGATATACAACTAAAAAGAATCGATACAATACATCCATGCCCTTGGCATTAAAGAAATTTTGTCCTTTTTGTTTGAAACATACCATTCACAAAGAGAGAAAGAAATAAACGGAATACATAACAACAACAGTTCACAGAAACTATTTTCTCATAAACCTTTTATTTAAACGATATTAATATGTCTAAGCAATCTTTTGATTTTAAACGATATAAGCCTGAGATACCATCTGGTAGTCGGAAACGTTACCCAAAAGTTCCAAAAAAACCTAATCTAATAAAGTCAGAGAATCAGATCAATTATAAAAATATGAGTCTAATTAATCAATTTATTAGCCAGCGCGGAAAAATCTTATCCAGGAAAGTGAATAATTTGACCTGTAAACAACAACGTCTTATATCTATTGCTATTAAACGAGCTCGTATTCTAGGGTTGCTACCTTTTATGGTCAAAAAAAAGTTGAAAAAATTGTAATTTTTGCGTTTTTTTATGAGTGACGTCTTCATGATTTTCCATTTCCCGGAGGGGATCCCCGGGGATTTTTTTTTCTTTTTTATGCCAAAATGTTTTTCGAAATGATATAAAAAGAATTATTCTCTAATGTAGCTATTTGCGCAAGTGTTTTCCGATTTGAAGGTAACCGCTTTTTGTACATACAGTTTATGTATTTATTGTAAGGAACCCCTAAACGACGAACTGCTGCATTAATTCGAACAATCCACAAGCAGCGAAAATTTCTCTTTTGTTTCAGTCGATCGCGCTTAGCCGAGGTTAGAGCTTTTTGCTTCTGCTGCTTAGCAGCTCGGAACTGTTTGGAATGGGACCCGTGAAATCCTGACGCAAAAGCGAGATTTTTGTTTCGGCGACGTCGAGTTATATATCCGCGTTTTACTCTGGTCATTAATTTAAATTCTTATATATATATGTTTAGTTTATTTATATACTGACTTTTCTTTTTTGGAAAAGAAATGTTCCAAAGGCTTTAGCTATTCTAACCTTCCCAACCAAAAAGAATCACTTATTTCACTAAAAGATTTGAATAATTATGGGTTTCTTCGTCTATATGGTTCTTTCTCTAACGGCGAGGTCCTCTCTATATGCCGGAGCTAAAACTAAAAGAGTATGCTTTTGGTAATTTGTATTATCTACCGTCTTCAGCTCTACCCCTCCCCCCCCCCAAAAAAAAGGAAATTTCTTTAAAAACTTCAAAAAATTTAAAGTACAGTAACGACATGTTATTTCGAGAATTAGCGGAGTAGCTGATCTTATTTTTCCGTCATTTGCAACAAAAAGAAGTTTTTCATTTTGATGATTCCCTGCTCCGAATGACTGTTTTCTGCCAAAGAGGAATTGCTTTTCATCTCAGATCCAAGTGATTGGATTTGCACCAACAAAAACCATAAATTTCATCTTCCTAGAGATGATAGATCTTTACTTTTTGATAACAAGAAAGCTCTTCTTGGAAGAACGTTCTAGTTTTTTCTGATCTAAACGAGTCGCACATACACCCTAGCACAAACTCCTCTGCGTTGAGGACATTTTTGAAGAGCACGAGAACTGCCTACCTTTTTTTTTGGTTGTCTCGCAATTCTAATAAGTTGAGGAAGTGTGGGCATTTTGGTGGTTTATTCAATTTTACTGGTTAGGATCAATCCTAACCAGGCTTTAGAAAACTCTTTTTTTTTATCTTGAACTTCTCTCTATCCTAGAGTTGATTATTTATTCGTCGAATTGTAGAGAAAGGTTTTGCTCAATCTTGTACAGCACCTTTAGTGCTTCTAATCTTTCTAGCTCTTCTAGCTTCTTCTAAAACATGGTTTGGGATTAGCCCAAAACCTTCGTTTCCTTCTTCTGGAATTTCAAAGGGAGGTTCTTCCTTGTTTGGTTCCCACATTGGAAGTGCTACTCTATCAACAAGTCCGAAATCAACTGCTTCCTCTGGTGACATGTAAGTATTTTTGTCAAGGGCATTTTCTATTAATTCTTCGAATTGGGGTGTTCTGAGACAATAACATTGTACAATCATTTTTCGCAACTGTTGAACAAAAAAAGCGTCCTTCGCAAAAAGCCAGGCTGGTCCATCACGAAGAGATGCTCTTGGTTGGTGGATCATTATTCTACTATGAGGCCCTGTATTACGAAATCCAAAGGTTCCGGCACTTAAAACTAAGGTTGCTGTTGAAGCAACTAGGCCAAGACCGATTGTATGTATTGTTTCTCTAAGCTGAAGCATAATATCAAAGATACTTAGACCGGGTAATATAGCTCCGCCACACGAGTTTATATACATGAAAATCTGTCTACTTTTTCCTTTACGTATATCGTCTATAAACAAGTAAAGCAAAATACCTACAAATATACTTCCGATATCTTCATCAACGGGTTGCCCTAAAAAAATACAACGAGTTCTAGACATTACGTCGATTGGAGTAGATAAGAGCAATCTCTCCTTGTGAACCGTACGTGTACTTTTCCCAACATACGGCTCTAGTCGCTAGGAAACGAAAAAGGCTATTTGTTTTCCAAAACTTGGTCCAATTTTTTTTTGTAACGCTAATAATTCTAAATTTCAAAAGTATTGGACTACTTTCTGAAACGTTTAAAATTAAACAAAACAGTTTGCTTGTTCCCTTTACCGAGTTCTGCATCTAATCTTTAGGTTTTACTTCTATTCCTATACAAATGATCTGTTATTCCTCTTACTTATAGATTAAGGAAGTTTATGTAAGTTAGGTTTATATACTAAGATGACTAAGAGTAGAATATAATTAATATATATAGATTATATCTGCTCAAAAGTTGGATGGGCGGAAATGAATGAAATTTCAAAATAACCTTGGATTTAACTTTCTTTTATAGTATAAAAACGAACAATATAAAAATACTTTATGCGTTGGGTTCTTTTGCAAAAAAAATGATCCAATAAAGTAAAAATCATTCCATCAGACGGGAAATGAATGGAAAAATTCCATAAAATCGATACGAGATTCAAGTCACACTATAAGTCAGCCCAGTCCAAAACTTCTTCTTTTGTTTCTTTTTTCTTTTTATTATCTTTGTTTTCCGGCTCTTTATCCTCTCCTGTTTCGTTATCTTTTGCCAAAGTCATAATAGGTGCCTCATGCATTCTATTATTCTTAGTTTTTTTTGATCCTAGAACCGGAAAAGTACATGGGGTCTCATTCTTTCGTTTAGGCTTAGGTATTGTTGTCTCTTCAAAAAAGTGATTAAATTGAATCTCTTGAGGAGTTCTATCATCTTCTTTTCTTGACGGAGGGTCATCTTCACCAAAAAAACGAACTTTTGGGATACCAAGGGGCATTTTTTTTAGATCCTTTTTTTCTCTTTTTATTCTCCTTCTTCTCTTTCTTTTTGTTTTCCAAATTTTGTAAGTATTTTTTTTTTTTTTTTTGAATGGTACCAATCCTTAAATTTTGTAAATTGAAACATAAAAGATAAAATATTTTTGCTTCTCCTACCGGTGTTTTTATTCAACATAGTTTTATAAAAGGAAGGATGATCCAACCTAAAATTCAGTGTGTTTTTATAATGTAAGAAAGTTCAATCTTTTTTTTTTGAAAAAGAGGTGTTTAATGGGTTTACCTTGGTATCGTGTGCATACTGTTGTCTTGAATGATCCTGGCCGGTTAATTTCTGTGCATATAATGCATACAGCTTTAGTAGCGGGTTGGGCCGGTTCAATGGCTTTGTATGAATTAGCAGTTTTTGACCCATCTGATCCTGTTCTTGATCCTATGTGGAGACAAGGTATGTTTATTTTACCTTTTATGACTCGTTTAGGAATAAAAGAATCTTGGGGCGGATGGAGTATTACTGGAGAAACTGAAGCTAATCCGGGATTTTGGAGTTACGAGGGTGTCGCTGGAGCTCATATTGTGTTTTCAGGTTTATGTTTTTTATCAGCGATCTGGCATTGGGTATACTGGGATCTTGAAATATTTACAGATCCGCGCACAGGAAAACCTTCTTTAGATTTACCAAAAATTTTTGGTATTCATTTATTTCTTTCCGGAGTAGTTTGCTTTGGATTCGGAGCTTTTCATGTTACAGGTTTATATGGTCCTGGAATTTGGATTTCTGATCCTTTTGGACTTACTGGAAAAATACAACCTGTAAGCCCAGCTTGGGGAGCTGAAGGCTTTGATCCTTTTGTTCCAGGAGGAATAGCGTCGCATCATGTTGCTGCAGGTCTATTGGGAATCATCGCGGGTCTATTTCATCTCAGTGTTCGTCCTCCTCAACGATTGTATAAAGGATTACGTATGGGAAATATTGAGACCGTTTTATCTAGCAGTATTGCTGCTGTTTTTTTTGCATCTTTTATTGTTGCTGGAACCATGTGGTATGGGTCAGCAACAACCCCAATTGAATTATTTGGTCCGACTCGATATCAATGGGATCAGGGGTACTTTCAACAAGAAATAGATCGACGAGTTCGCGCTGGTTTGAATAAAAATTTAAGTCTGTCCGAAGCTTGGTCTAAAATTCCTGAAAAACTAGCCTTTTACGATTACATTGGAAACAATCCTGCTAAAGGTGGATTATTCCGCGCGGGTGCAATGGACAATGGAGATGGAATAGCTATTGGTTGGTTAGGACACCCCATTTTCAAGGATAAGGACGGAAACGAACTTTTTGTTCGTCGTATGCCTACTTTTTTTGAAACATTTCCAGTAGTTCTAGTGGACAAAGAAGGTGTTGTGAAAGCGGATGTTCCTTTTAGGAGGTCAGAATCCAAATATAGCGTGGAACAGGTCGGCGTAACTGTCGAGTTTTATGGTGGAGAACTTGATGGAGTAAGTTTTAGCGATCCTACTATAGTGAAAAAATATGCGAGACGTGCTCAATTGGGGGAAATTTTTGAATTAGATCGTGCTACTTTAAAATCAGATGGGGTTTTTCGGAGTAGTCCAAGAGGTTGGTTTACTTTTGGACACGCTACTTTTGCTCTTCTTTTCTTCTTTGGACACATTTGGCATGGTTCTAGAACACTATTCCGAGATATTTTTGCTGGTATCGATCCAGAACTAAATGCGCAAGTCGAATTTGGAGCATTCCAAAAATTGGGAGATCCTACCACAAAAAAACAAGTCATATAAAGACTTACGTCTATTACTTATTACTTATTACTTAGTACGAAAGTTGTAAAAAAAAAAAAAACGATTGAATCTATGGAAGCATTGGTTTATACATTCCTTTTGGTTTCGACTTTAGGAATTCTATTTTTTGCTATTTTTTTTAGAGAACCGCCCAAAGTTCCGACTAAAGGAGGAAAAGAAAATTAAATAAAACAAACAAAAAAGGGAAGTCCATGTGGACTTCCCTTTTTTGTTTGTTTTAGTCTTCATGATTGTCAAAGGGGTCTATAAGACCTTCAGAAGGTCGTCCAAAGGATGTATATAGGGCATATCCTGTTAAACTTACGAGCAAGCACGATACAAAGATAGCGACTAAGTTTGCAGTTTCCATTTTTAGGTAACTAATAAAAAGAATTTATCTAATTATACTATATTAATAAATAAAAACATAGTATACAAAGTTAACAGATTTCAACAAAATATTTTATATGGCTACACAAACCGTGAATGATACTTCCAGAACCAGACCAAGAAAAACTGGGGTAGGGAGTTACTTAAAACCACTTAATCGTGAATATGGTAAAGTCGCCCCCGGATGGGGAACTACTGCCCTTATGGTTGTTGCAATGGTTTTATTTGCAGTATTTTTATCTCTTTTATTGGAGATCTATAATTCGTCTATTTTATTGACCGGAATTCCTGTTAGTTGGGTATAGAACTGGATCTCAAACTTTTTCTAAAAATAACGTAAGAGATATTGATTTTATTTAGGTTTGTTCTATTTTTGTTTTACGATAGTTTGATCGTGTCATTTTTGAAAATAATTTACAAAAAAAAAAATGGGTGTGCGACTTGTTACATTCGATATTAATAGTACAGAAGACTAGTCTGTTATCTTTAGATAATCTTTCCTCGTTGGAGGTTAACTTAGAATTTCTAAAGCACGAGTTTTCTTTTTTATTATAGAAAAAAGGTCTGAACTAGGATTTACTGTTGTAATTTTTACTTTGTATCTAAATGAATAAAATAACAACAAAGATTTCGACTCTGAAAAAATCCAACAGGACCTTACCCAAAGAACCTTTTGTTAAGTGAATCTTCGGAGTAAAAACAAAATCTGAGGTTTAGAACAATTTGTTAATTCTTTTTCAGGTTTAAACAATCAAAATCCTATTCATTAAACAGAAATTCATAAATTATGAATGGAAGAAAAGATTCTTCAAAAGGCCTTTATTGAGCCTACTTGAAATTTTGGCATTATCTTATATATGTTATAGATAATTACCTCAATTACGGTATTTTTGTTTAAGCTGTACGAAGGGAAAGTTTCATGTACAGTTTTTTGAAGGGGTTAACCTATCTCGATAAAGTATATGACTGGTTTGAAGAGCGTCTAGAGATTCAAGCAATTGCAGATGATATCACTAGTAAATATGTTCCTCCTCATGTTAATATATTTTATTGTCTCGGAGGAATTACATTAACTTGTTTTTTGGTACAGGTGGCCACCGGTTTTGCTATGACTTTCTACTATCGTCCAACAGTTACCGAAGCTTTTGCTTCGGTTCAGTACATAATAAGTGAAGTCAATTTTGGTTGGTTAATTCGATCAATTCATCGATGGTCAGCAAGCATGATGGTTCTCATGATGATTTTGCATGTATTCCGTGTTTATTTAACAGGTGGTTTTAAAAAACCTCGTGAATTAACTTGGGTTACTGGAGTTATTCTAGCTGTACTGACTGTTTCTTTTGGTGTAACTGGTTATTCTTTACCTTGGGACCAAATTGGTTATTGGGCAGTCAAAATTGTAACTGGCGTACCCGAGGCTATTCCTGTAATAGGTTCTTCTTTAGTTGAGTTATTACGTGGAAGTGTTAGCGTGGGTCAATCGACCTTAACTCGGTTCTATAGTTTACATACCTTTATATTACCACTTCTTAGTGCAATATTTATGCTAATGCATTTTCTAATGATTCGTAAACAAGGTATTTCAGGTCCTTTATAAAAAGAAAAATAATTTTTTTTTTTTAGGGTATAACATACTTGCCAAGAATATTGCTTGTTTTTTCGAGCTAGATTCTTCGGATTCTTCCTTTTCCTTAAGGATTTCAAATAAAAAGAAAAATTCAATGGAGAAAATGGATTATGGGAGTGTGTGACTTGAATTATTGATTAAGCCTGTCGGATTAAATCTGCCACAGAAAGATCCTGTGTATTCCCCTTATCCCAACGTCTTTCTCAAAGAAAAAGAAAGTTCCTAATCTGGGTAGACTTTTTTTTCTATGATTTGTATAGGCTCCGTGAATTCTAGTCAATTTCTTATTTTCATAGTTATAAAATGCACTCATTTCCTTTGCATTTTAACAGAATAACTATCGGAGTAAAAAAAAGGATCTAAGGAAAAGTAAAGGGAATTTCATTAACAAGTCAATACCTTGTTAAAAATAAACTTTAGACTTTTTTTGTTTATCAAAAAAATGACAAGGATGAAGATGACCCAGAAAGCGAGTATTTTGTTTCACAATTTATTTCATGCGTACTTGGGTAAAAGCATTTTATAGATTCTTTGCTTGTTATTTCTTTAAATTCTTGTTTGAGCCGGATGATTCAAATTGGCATGTCCGGATCTTACGGGGGATAGATCTAGAAAGATAAGATCTACTTATCCCAATAACAAAAAAACCCGATTTAAAAGATCCTGTATTAAGATCGCGATTAGCTAAAGGAATGGGACATAATTATTATGGAGAGCCCGCGTGGCCTAATGATCTTTTATATATTTTTCCGGTAGTTATTTTAGGTACTATTGCGTGTACGATAGGTTTAGCAGTGTTAGAACCATCGATGATTGGTGAACCCGCAAATCCTTTTGCAACTCCTTTAGAAATCTTACCCGAATGGTATTTTTTCCCAGTTTTCCAAATACTTCGTACAGTACCGAATAAATTTTTTGGTGTCCTTTTGATGATCTCTGTACCTGTGGGTTTATTAACAGTACCTTTTTTAGAGAACGTTAATCAATTTCAAAATCCTTTTCGTCGTCCAGTAGCTACAACAGTTTTTCTTATCGGTACTGCCTTATCCCTTTGGTTAGGTATCGGAGCTGCTTTGCCTATTGAAGAGTCGTTAACCTTAGGACTTTTCTAATGTAATTTTTAGTCTATTTTCACTCAAAGTTTTTCATAACAAATTTTTTTTTATTAAAGTGTATTATACACTTTAATAAAAAAAATCTATTTCACGTAACCCTCCCCCCTATTTTTTTTGTTTCTATCTTTAGTTACTAAAGATAGAGGGTTGGGTTTCTTTTGGCTATTTTTTATATTTTGTTCTACGCAAAGCAACGGAATAATTAAGTCAAGTAAACTCCAACAAGCTTCGTAAATGGTTTCTCTAGGAGTTAATCCCCCGTTTGTCCATATCTCGAAAATAAGCATTTCTTGTATGTTATCTGAACTCTTATAAGAATGAATACTAAAATTCACATTTTGAACCGGTAAAGAAACACCATCTATGGGGAAAAATATGTCCTTTGGTTGTTTCATATTTTCTATAGTATACCTTTTCTTTTTTTCAATCTTCAATGTAACATTGAAGGGGATTCGTTTAGTAAGGCTAGCTATATGCTGGGTATCATCAATTATTTGAATAGAAGATGGTAATATGATGTCTTGAGCTGTTACATTCTTAGGTCCAACAGTACAAATAGATGCTTCGTGAATTCCGTACAATTCACTTCTAAGTACAATTTGTTTCAAGTTCATTAAAATGTCATGAACTGATTCTTTAATACCTATTATGGAAGAATATTCGTGTAGAATATTTTTTTGAAATCTTGCATACGTAATATATGTTCCTTTGACTTCTTGAAGTAAAGTTTTTCGTATAGCAATAGCTAGTGTATTAGCTTGACCTTTCAAAAGCGGAGATATGGAAAAACGACCATAATGAGATCGTTTACTGTCTGTTCTCGATTCCAAGCACTTCCATCGTGGTGAAGATTCTGCAGTTTTTAGTTCATTCCAAATCATATAATGAAAAGTTATACACGTCTTTTGACAGGAGGTCTACATCCATTATGCGGATTGGGTGTTATATCAAGTACTGCACGTATCAGTATTCGACTATGTTGAATGACTCGTAATGCCGCGTCTCGTCCCTTACCACAACCCGTTATCAGGATGGCTGCGCGGTTAATAACTACAGTACGAGTTATGTTTTCTGTTGCTGTTTGAGCAGCGAAAGCTGAACCTTTTTTTGGGCCTTTAAAGCCACATGCACCAGCAGACGACCAAGAAAGCACATGTCCCAAGACATCGGTAACGGTAATAATTGTATTGTTAAAACTTGATTGTATGTGAATGATTCCACGGTCTACTCTACGTATTTCTTTTTTAATACGTCTATTTTTAGATAAATTCCACATAGATTTTGGTTTCATTATTGTACTGCTATACCCCTAAAATTTGTTATATATATCTCTAAGCCTATAAAATGCATATTGAAAAAAAAAAAAAAAAGATAAAAAAAATTAACCTTGTTTTTGTTTATGTCTTAGATTTAAACAAACTACATAAATTCGCTTTCCTCTACGAATTAATCGACATTTCGAACAAATTTTCCGAACAGAAGCGCGTAGTTTCATATTATTTTGATTAAATGTGTTTATTCTTTTTTGCTCTTTGAGCTAGAAAAAGTATGGATCATTTTTCTATTTTTTTGCTATCTTATTGTTTTATTGAAAATTGAAACGAAATTCTATTAGCTTTTTCTAAATCGATGAATTATACGCCCTTTAGTCAAATCACAAACATGGAGTTCAATTTTGACTCTATCTCCTACAAGTATTCGTATACTATTTTGTCGAATGTTACCCGAAATATAAGCTAGAACAGTTTTTTTATTGTCCAATAAGACTCTAAAAAATCCAGCGGGATGTGCCTCAATAACTAGCCCTTCAAGTTCAATCATATTTTGTCGTTTTTCCATTTTCATATTTCTTTTTTGGAAAATATATATCTAGCAAAAATGGGTAGAATTTATTACCATGCATAACACAAGATTTCTCCTCCAATTTTTTTTTGTCGAGCTTCGTGGTCTGTCATGATTCCCTGGGAAGTAGAAAGAATTACAATTCCTATCCCGTTTAAAACTTTTGGTATTTTTCGAAAATTGGAATAAATTCGCTGACCTGGTTTGCTTATACGTTTTAGGGTAATTCTTGTTTCTTTCTTTTTCCTGTATTTGAAAGTAAAAATCAAAAAAGATTTTTTCCCTTCTTTATGCTCTCTAATATTATTTATAAAGCCTTCATTTAAAAGTATTTTCCCGAGTTTTTCATTAATCCTAGTCGCAGGTACTCGAACTGTTCGTTTATTTACTATGTAAGCATTTTTGATTGATGTAGTCAAATTGGTAATAGTATCCATGTTGATCTATTTTTTGAATTCTCTTTATTCTTTTTTTTTCCAAAAAAACATGCTTTTTTTTATAGAGACATTTGTCTAAGTTGCAGTTAACCTGTTCTATGTACTTTGTACATATTAGTCATAATACTTCGGGAGCTAATGAAATTATTTTTGTAAAATTCCAATGTCTCAGTTCGTGCAGAACTGGACCGAAAACTCGAGTTCCCTTTGGATTTCCTTTTTGATCAACGATAATTGCTGCATTCTCATCAGTTTGTATTCTTGTTCCATCATTACGTTGGAATTCTTTAGAAGTACGTATAACTACTGCTCTAATAACTTCAGATTCTTCTATTTTTGCATTAGGAACTGCTTCTTTAATAACAGCGATGATTACATTCCCAATATGCGCATATCTTTGAAAACTTGCTCCTATAATCCTAATGCACATTATTTTTCGTGCTCCACTGTTATCAGCAACGTTTAAATATGTTTGAGGCTGAATCATTTTTCCTCCAAGGAAGTTTGTTAGTGTATCAAATCAAAAAAAGATAAAAGAAGATCTTTTTTTGATTTGAGCAATTTAAATTCTTAAAAATTGAGTGCGTATACGCATCTTGTAAGCTACTATTTGAGCAGCTCTTCGAGCTACAGTTTCAGAAACTTCTCCCATCTCATAAAGTATTCGACCTGGTTTAACAACAGCTACCCAAAAAAGGGTATCACCTTTTCCTGAACCCATGCGAGTGTCAGCGGGTTTCTTTGTAATAGGCTTGTCAGGAAATATACGTATCCATATTTTTATGCCACGTCGAGCAGTACGAGTAATTGTTCTCCGCCCTGCTTCTATTTGTCCAGCTGTAACCCAAGCAGGTTCAAGTGCTTGAATAGCAAACTTACCAAAAAAAATCTGATTACCCCGGTGGCTCTTTCCTTTTATTCTTCCTCTATGTTGTTTGCGGAATTTCGTTTTTTTGGGGTTATAGTCGATGGATTCCGTTATCATAGTTTTTATTCCCTTCGCTAATTCAAAACCGGACATGAAAATTTTTTATCATCCGGCTCCCTGTGATAGTAAAGATTTCCATTCTAAAACAGTTTAGGCCAGTAACTTCTAAATCAATAATATAAAACTTCAACTAAACAATAAGATTCACAGATGAATATAGACTCTTTAGTAGATATTTTTCTTATTTTTTTTGGTTTTATTCATCATCCTATCCTATGATAACAATATATCCACAAGTTTCATCGTTTCTATAGCTTCCAACAAAATATTGCTTAGGTTTACTTTTCTTCTACAGTGGAGCTTAACTTTGATTTTTTTTTACAGAATTGGTTGACTTAGTTCCCATCGACTCAAAGCTCTTTTCTTTTTATAAAATGAGGTCGATAAAGACTTTTCTGCTTTATTACACTTTCAAGGTAGGCTTATTTATGAACCATACAATACCATAAAAAATAGTATTGATTCTTCGATTTTTTTTTCGATATTATCTTATTTTGCTTCACGAAAGAATACTTCTTACGTGTAATAAAGTTCAAAAGTAAAAAAAAAAGCTTAGTTTTAACGAGTCGCACACTAAGCATAGCATAATTTTTACTAGAAAATGGAAATTCTATTCAATCTTAAATAATTAATTTTTTTATATAATAATGGGATAGTTTTTATAGTAATTACAACAATTACAACAATTACAACAATTATTGTTCTTTCATGAAGATCCAAAGTTGAATTCCTAATGCCCCGTGGATTGTGCGAACTGTAAAACAGGAATAATCCATTTCAGCTCGGAGTGTTTGTAAAGTAACTCTGCCTAATTTGATTTTTGTCTTACGAGTTCTTTCTCGTCCGCCAAGACGTCCTGCAATTCGTATACGAATCCCTTCTATTTCGTCTTTTTTGGCTAGTTCAACAGCTTTTTGTAATATTTTTTTTACAGCCACTCTCTTTTCTAGTTGCAAAGCGATATATTCAGCAAGTATATTAGTTTTTTGATAAGGTTTGGCTAATATTTTTGCATTTATGTTAAGCTTTTGATCACGCAAATAAAGAGTACGTTTTATATCGTTTTTTACTCGTGTAATTTCATTTTTTTCATTTTTGAAAAAAATGGGAAATCCTATATAGATTATTATATTGATTAAATCAATCTTTCTCTGAATTTCTATTCGTCCAATTCCTAGATAAGATTTTCTCTGATGTCTTTGGAAAAAAAATTCGATGCATTTATGTATTTTTATATCTTCTCGAAGAGTTCTTGTATACTCTCTCTTTTGTGCGAACCAAACAGAATTATGATTTTGAGTTAGACCAAGTCTAAAACCCATTGGATTTACTTTATGTCCCATATTGTGATATTTTCCTTTTCAGATTCTCTGAAGTTTCAAATTCAATTAGATTTGATAGTTCTTTCAAAACAATAGTTATATGACAAGTTTTTTTTTTTATACGAAAGGAACGTCCCTTAGCTCTAATTTGATATTTCTTTGAAACAGTACCCTCGTTTACTTCGGCTCTACTAATGAATAAAAATTTTTCTTTAAGCCCCAAATTATTTTTAGCATTTGCTCCTGCAGAACAAAGTAGTTGGAATATGGGATAACAAGCTCTATACGGCATTAATTTCAATAGAGTATATGCTTGTGCATAAGAACAACCACGAATTTGATCGATTACTCGACGCATTTTCTGCGTAGACATTTTTAAATTTTTGGCTAAAACGCGTACTTCGGTATTCCTCTTATTTTTAGATATTTTCATATTCACTTTCTTGAAATTTAACGACTAGATTTCTTGTCTTTTTTAGATTTCTTATCGTCTTTGCCTGGATGTTCCGGGCAAAGACGAGTAGGTACAAAATCTCCTAATTTATGGTAAAGCATATTATTTGTTATATAAATAGGTATATGCTCTTTACCATTATGAATAGCAATAGTATAACCGATCATTTTGGGTATAACCGTAGACGCTCGAGACCAAGTTAATAGTATTTTCTTTTTTTTTATATTTGTGTCTAGTTTTTCTATTTTTTTGAATAAGTGATCAGCAATAAAAACTTTTTTCTTTGAGTGTGTAGCCGCAAAAACTTGTTTTAAACTTTTTTTTTTTCTTGAATATTTCATAGGCAATTAATTTTTTTATTCTAACTTAGTTTGACGACGAAGAATGAAAGTATCACTATACCGAACCATTTTTCGGGTTTTTTTACCGAGCGTACAATGACCCCAAGGAGTTATGGGGGTTTTTCTTCCTATGGGACTTTTTCCTTCACCACCTCCATGTGGATGGTCTACAGCATTCATGACTATTCCTCGTACTTCTGATCGTTTACCTATCCACCGTTTTGATCCAGCTTTACTAAAAATTTTGTTATTCGAGCGGATATTACCCACTTGTCCAACCGTGGCTGAACAGTTGTAAGGTATTAAACGAAGTTCTCCTGAAGGCAACTTTAATACCGCGGATTGACCTTCTTTTGCGATCAATTTGGCTATAGTACCCGCGGCTCGAGCCACTTGTCCTCCTTTACCCTGCGTTGTTTCTATATTATGTATAGTTGTACCCACAGGGATATTGGTTGAAATAGATTTTGATTCAAAAAAAAAAAAAAAAAAAAAATCCTTTCCCAAACTGTACAAGCCTCTCTCGGGGCATACAGCTTTCTGGATGTTCTTTACTTTACATCCTAGGTGTTTATCCATCATCTGGCTTCTGTTCATCATGTAGCATTCAGATTGAATGACTTTATTAAATCACGTTCTCAATAACATAGGAGGCGTTTTATTTGGAAATATTTATTTCATTGTACAACTTTGATTTTGCCTCTGACCTTCAAATCAAAGATGAATAAAATAATCTTTGGAACAAGAGTTTGCCTTCTCCACTGTTATGCTTTATCAAAAATTCTCCATATTATCTAGAATGAAAAATTTATTATTTTTTTTTTTTATCACTTGCTATATATTTTTTTCTCAGTTTCCCTTTGAAAATTAAGTCAAATTTAGATTATCAATGATAATTTAGTAGGTTCGGGGCCTAACCGGTCTTTCCGATTACGTAAATTCATAATTCAAACCGCACTCAAAGGTAGGGCATTCCCTATTAAAATAGAAGCTTTTGGACCAGATAAAATAGTATCTCCAATCATGATTCCTCTAGGGGACAAAATATAGGACTTTTTCCCATTCTTGTAACATATCAAACTGATATGCGCATTTCGATTAGGATCATATTCTATGGTTACAATTTTTCCATAGATGTCTTTCTCTTTTCTTCGAAAATCAATTTGCCTGTAAAGACGTTTATGGCCTCCTCCTCTATGACGTACTGTAATAATACCTTTTTTGTTTCGACCCTTGCAACGATGATGTTTCCCAGAAGTTAGAAATTTTTCCGGACTACTCTGAGTAAAATGTAGTATGTTTTTATATGAAATGTTCATTATATGATTGATTTTTGTTTTTTAGGTTTAAATATGGAATAGAATCACAATCACAAATTTGGTCAGGAAGAAGAAACTTATAATATTGTCGCGGCTCACGGTTATTTTGGTCGATTGATTTTCCAATATGCTAGTTTTAATAATTCTCGTTCTTTACATTTCTTCTTAGCGGCTTGGCCCGTAGTAGGTATCTGGTTTACTGCTTTGGGTATTAGTACTATGGCGTTCAACTTGAATGGATTCAATTTCAATCAATCTGTAGTTGACAGTCAAGGTCGTGTTATTAATACTTGGGCTGATATAATTAATCGTGCTAATCTTGGTATGGAAGTTATGCATGAGCGCAATGCTCACAATTTTCCTCTTGATTTGGCATCAATGGAATTCAATTCTATAGATGGTTAATTAGATAGAATTCTAGGTATTCCTTTCATCGTACCAAACCTCTAAAGGAGGTTTGGTACCTTATCTGTCTTTGTTCATATCCACATTATAAGATATCGAGTTTTTTACTGTTGTATTTGAGGATATATAAGGAATTTGAATTAGATATGTGCATCCAGCAGGAATTGAACCCGCGAGTTCGCCAATTATGAGTTGGGCGCTTTAACCATTCAGCCATGGATGCTGGAGAAAAGCTCATCCGGAATAATCAATTCATTCGATAATATGAGTGAGTATCGACTTAGGGTAGCCAAGTACTCATATCCCAATCATGCCAAACATAGAAAATGCAACGGAAAAACTTGTGGGAGTGAGTACCGATCTTGCAACACTTGGATTTCCTGGAATAAGTCGCCCACATTCCGTAGGATGAACAGAAAACAACTCTTTTCTTGAAAGTAATGTTGATTAGATAGATTTTATGGGCGGACGTAGCCAAGTGGCTCAAGGCAGTGGATTGTGAATCCACCACGCGCGGGTTCAATCCCCGTCGTTCGCCCGGGCCATAATCTTTTATTTGGTTGTTTGCGATTTTTCGATCGTTGACGCAAGTTCGATGAAGTGCGAAGGTTTTTATTTTATTTTATGTCTTTTCATCCATCACAAAGATCATTCTACCTTTTCCAGAAAACCAAAAACTAGTCAAAAAACCTTTCGAAAAAATCCAATGGTTTATTATATGGAATTGAGAGGGATCTATCCATATTTCACGTAATAAAATATAGAATTGTAAAAGAGGGCAAAAACCAATGATACAAGAACAAAAAAGCAGACTCTGGATCTCGGAAGAAAGGACCTCGGGAAAATGTCCAAGAGAGTCCGGAATTAAACAACCCATATCAAGCCTCTTGACCTGGTGGTTAAACTTTTTCAAACAAATACAAAGCTCTTCATTCGATCCATGGACTGAATTGATTTTGGTGAGGTTTTTTACTCAAATTTTGTCCCATCGAGAACGTCTTATTAAGTTCTTTGACTTTCGGATTCTCAGTACGTTACTTTTACGGGATCTACGTAGTTGTAGTTCCAAAAGCAAAGTTGTAGTATTACTTACATTACCAGTCCTTATATATAACCTAAAAAAGAAAAGTCTGATTGAAAGAAACAAATACTATTCGATCAATCTATTTGATCCTATATATAACTCCATGGAAATTCGAAATGAAACATCATCGGAAGCCAATTTCACTAGAAATTTGTGGATCTTTTCGCATCTTTTTTTGTTTTTTCCAAAATCTAGCCAATTGGAAAAATTTTCAAATGGGTATGACGCGTGTCCAGGAAATTTTCCAATGTCTTGGCCGAAAGAAGTATTGAAAGAAACCAAAAGGTCGTCTATAAAAGAGAATTCATTTTCAAAAGAAACAAAAAAATTCATTGAGAATTGGACAAAAACAATTCGTTATTCTGTTTTTGACATATTGTCAATAGATGAATATATGGTTTCTCGTACCACTAAAGAGCCCGTGGAAAATTTCCAATGTTGGAAAAGACAACAAAATGTTTTTCAATATTTGAGAAGATTAGAAAGGAAAAGGAGAGCGGATTTCTGGAATATCAAAACGAAATTTCCAAATCCGAAATTGGCTATTTCATCAGATCCTGGATGTACTACGATTAGACAAAATCAGAGGGATATAAACCAATTCCTTTGTAGTCGAGTTAGAAACAGTTCGTCTTGGAATCTCTTTTTTTCTTCATTCTGCAAAGAGCGCCTATTCCATTTTTGTCGATTGAAACCAATCGTCCTAAAAAGAACAGATCGATTCACTCTATTACTGACTAATCCTAATCAGGTTTCTGCTAATAATACATTTGCCTTCGCTCAGAGTCTATTCTATGAACTTCACAAGAACAGATTAGGGAATCAGATTTTCGACCACAGAAAAAAATGGAAGAATCCATGGTTCAATATGACTGAGAAAGAGAATGATTCTTTCGATCGAATAATCAACCAAACCGTATCGATTTTCCCCGTAGGGGAAAATACATTCCATTTAATGAACACGCGCACTCAGGCTTGGGTATTTCCAATAGATGACATTCTTTCAAATTGGAATAATGGAATGAAAAATACAATGAACCAGCATTCATTAAATTGGAGAAAAGGTCAGAAAGAATGGTTAGATTGTTTGATTCTTAGAACTTCGAAATATATCAATCAGAAATTGCATGTATACAAATGGTCCGATCAATTCGAATACTTACAAAAGTATTCGAACCATCTTGTTTGTTTCGATCCAAAGGAATTATGTATTAAAGAAATATTTCTTAAGATTGCTTTGATTCTGTTTTACGCTCCGGAAGAGACGGAAATGAAGAACTTATGGAACAACATCGATATTTCCATAGACATTTCTCCTTATATTGATAAACTCATTTCGGATTTGATTATTTTCCTTTCTCAGTGCGGCCCTGAGGACAAAGTAGTCTATCCGTGGTGGTTTAGAGAATTTCTTGTTCGAATCGTTAAACCCAAAATCCAGTGGTTGGATAACCAGACAAAAGTCTCAAAGATCGATGAAGGAACAATAGCAAAAATTGCTTGGAATGAGCCATGGATTATGGACATTTTTGATAATGAAAGCAATTCGTTGTATAACACGGATTTTTCGACGATATATCGAGACAATTGGGTGAATCCTGTAAAACTATCGAATCAAAGTTCATTGAGAGCTGCTTTTGACAAAGCGAATACACTTCAAATTTTGGATTATTTACGTCATCCTCGGTCCAATTATAAGAAAAGATTACCTTCTTATATAGAAGAAAGAATTCAAAAGAATCTTACATATGTACAATTATTCCATTTCCATCTTTTGCCCATCTGCAACAATATGTTTTCTTTGTCGCTTGATGAAATAATACCTGTTCAATCGGAGAAAGAGGCTGTTTCACTCATAGAGTCCCAAGTATCCGACATATTTTTACCTAAGTATTTACAACGAAGTAGTGACAAAACATATGTATTAATCTATGAATTGTACGAGTTATTAACTCGATGGAATCCTTTTGTTCATGACAACAGAGCCTCGATCGAAGAGATTTGTACAACGCCTTTACCAAGATTCCAAGTAGTCAATTTGGAAAATTTCCATAGATCTTATTTTGATTTTGAAGAAAAAAATCTTGATCAGTCTCCGAAAAATTTCAGTTCAAACACGAGTTTGATTCAAACTCAATCCTATAAAGATGATTTCCTATCGGAAATCTTTCCGAATAAGAACCAGGAAATATTTCATCAGATTCCAGACATGTTTACCAAGTCTAGTTCAACAGAGAGTTTCCAAAACATAGCGGAAAACAAAGCTCTAGATAAGCTTTGTTTTTCATGGAAAGAGAAACGAAAGATTTTCTCATGCCGTTCACCACATTGTTTTCATGAACTCGTTAATAAACAAGAGATATATAAGATTGATACTCATTTTTCCAAATGGAATTTGCTTCAAATGTATATGCCATGGTTTTTTACTTCTATATGGTGGAAATACTTTGGGGATACACTTTTTGATACTTTTCCGTATATATTGCTATATAGCTGTGACCAAATAGTATCTATTTGGCAAGATATTAGGCATAGATCGAAGAATATCTTGCGGGCACTTTCTCATGAAGTATGGTTCATTCTACAATCCAAAATACAACGGAATTGGAGAAGGATTCGACTTCATCCGCCTCTGAATGAGTTGGTTCCTTGGTTAGTTTCTCACGGGGAGCTCGTGATCGAAGAACTCATCAAGAAAAAGTCGATATGGAAACTCTTGCGATTAGCAAGGAAGGACGGGGAGTCTTGGATCATTCTCTTGTGGTTCGTCCTTGTGTTTTTCTTTTTTCCGTATTTTTTCGTTGTTTTCTTCAACTGGATTTCTTTACTGATACAGTTGAATTTTCTCGAGTTCGGACTACATTCGGATCCAGCTTTGCTACGACAATGGTGGATGGAAATAAAAAGATATAGCGAGTACCCGAAGGATTCTTTGGAAAAACCGGATTGGGTAGAACCAATCGATTCGGTAATACTGGATTTAGTCAAACCAATCTTCGAAAGAAGTACTTGTGTTGTTCCTTATTTGGCTGCTATTGATACTTCTAATAGCTTTGAGTACCCGGAGGAAATAAGGGATTGGACAAAACAAATCTTCGGTTCTACTAGTGATGATGATTCTGTTTTTTCTAAATCTAATAATTATGATTTTTCTCATTTTACTATTTTGGCTAAGAAGGATGAACCAATTTGGACGCAGTTGGATGCACATAAATATGAAGAGGGGTTTACTTTTTGGTTCGCCTTTAGAATTCTAAATCAAATTGTTTGCTTTTTGTCAAACCTCCGGGAATGGTATTGGTTGATGAGGCTTAGAATGACTTATTTTTTCATACTAATAAGTCACAAGAAGAATCCGCGTGCATTCGATCGATCCGTGACAATATTCGACTTCGTAATCGCAAAGCCCAGTGGTGGAAACTCGAAAATTCCATCTTTTTTTTCATCAAGATTATCATCAGATGATTATAATAATAATAAAAAAGAGAAGAAGAAAGATACAATTGATCTACTTCTGCTTCTAAGAACAGAAAAAGAACTCTCTCAAAATTCTCAATTTGAATCGAATTTTACCTACAGGCATTCTATCTTCGAAGGTTATCAAACCACGGAAGAGCCGGGGTTTATGTACTTACGATATTTATCTGACATTTCGCAAAAAAATATAATGAATTACAGGTTTGATCGTTTAGCAGAAAAATGGGTCTTCTTCGCTTTTTATCAGAAGATTGCCAAATCTAACCAAAACCTATTTTCTAAAGCTAGAAAAACTCCTCCTTTATTATTAGGACCATCCCTTTCCAAGGGGATTTTACTGATAGGTCCTGAGGAAACTGGTCGATCCTATTTGGTCCAAAGTCTAGCAGCAGACTTTTATATTCCTTTAATAAAAATCAATCTGGAATGGTTCTTTGGGAAAACTTTCTCTCAATTCCATCGGACTTTGACAATGGCAGAAATAATGTCTCCTTGCATAATATGGATCCCAAACATTCATGTATTGGAACGGAATACTCGCACTTCTATCATCAAGATGGATATCATCATCAAGAAGAAGGCGTTGCTTCATCGCTTATTGGACCATATGGATAGCTGTGATGAGAACAGTTTTACTAGTAGAAGAAATATTGTTTTTATTGCTTCGACGCATATTCCTAGAAAAGTCGATCCAAATCTAATGACTCCAAATCGATTGGGTCAATTCATCAATATTCGGATGCTTCTTGTATCCCAACGAGAAAAAGAATTTTCTATTCTTTTACGTAGGAAAAGATTTTTTTTGAACAAAGAATTGTTCTACCTCGATGATTTTGGATCTAGAACCATAGGTTATAAGGCACGAGACCTGGCAGGACTTGTCAATGAAACCGTAGCAATTAGTTGTTTGCGAAAAAAATACGTTATAGACACGAATACAATTCGATTGTCTCTTTATAGGCAAACTTGGGGTTTACGATCTATAAATCAGGGTGTTGTATCCGTTCTAAAACATCATGAAAGACTTCCCTATAAGATAGGAAAGGCTATTCTACAAACTACACTTAGAACGAAATTTTCTCCTGTACCTATGGCAAAAGATTTTTGGAAAAAAAATTTTTATTATTTGTCTAAATGGTATTTAGAACCTTCGATTGCCGAAACAACTATCAAGGAATTCACTATACTCCCTCCTATTTTGGGTTGCTTGGCCGGATCAGCTGCTCGGGATTCTTGGTTGCTGATATCGGAACCAAATCAAGAGAATTGGACTCCTCTCGATAGACTCGTTGAACATGATTTCCATCTAGCTTCTAGTCTTTTAGAAAGTCTTCTGGTGGAGTTTCCGTGGTTAGGAATATATCGAGGTAAGTCTGATAAGAATCAAATCCCACCATTCGATCCTCTGCGCAAAACGAAAAATCATCAGTATACGATGCGAACAGGGTTTTCGTCTCTAGTTCATGAAATAGGTCTAGATGCTCAACTCCAAAAGGATGAAGAATTCGATGAATCATTGGTTTCGTCTCCTAGGATCTGGCGTCTTAGTTTTCTTCGCAGTAATCGATTTGATCGGATAAAAACATTCAATGAATTGGGATTGCCGGAGCAAGTCAGATTGTTTCAAGAAAGGCGGATTTTCGTTCAAAAGTTTGAAAATCATCTTCGTATGCTCCAGTATAAGTCTAAGAAGTTCAACTTAGAAAAAAGGGGGGTTACGACGGAGTATAGGAAGTATCGGGAAGAGATCAAAAAACTACGGTTGGATTTGGAAAATCTATCATTTCAAGAGTTTTTGGAACCGTTCAGAAGTCAATCTGGATATCCAATGCAATACCCATTGCAATATCAATCAATGCAATGTCAATCTTCTAATAAACCAGTGCTTTTTCGTGGAAGACGGTTTGTTTGGGACTCCTTTCTAATCCAAGAGGATCCGGACGTTTTGTTTTCAGACGAAGAAGTGTTTTCCAATGAAGAACTGATGCAAAGGCTTTATACCAGTGGAGCTTATGCCTGTTTAATAAGAATAGATCAAACCAAAAAACCACCACTTTTCCATTCAAAAAGGCTTTTTCGTAGATTTACTGTGATGACCAACCGGAACCTTTCTATTCCTTGTTTAGAAGAATTAGAAGAAAAAACAAAAAGAAAAAAGAAGAAACGAGATGTTCTCGTTTCTCAACAGAAGGAACCCCATATCGAGGCTTTGCAACGCATTCAAGGAAAGGGTATGAAATCGCAAATTCTACACGTACACATGGACAGTCCTTTAGCTCTGTATCACCGCTGGTTGATTGAAAATCCGCGGGGCCAAAGTGACCGCTGGGACTTGGTAATTGATCGCCAAAGATCTCTTGAAACCAATCGTTCAGTACCCAATGAACTTTTTCTTTCTAATATTCTCTCAGAGAATTATCAATATTTATTAAATCTGTTCCTTTCTAACAGAATGTTATTGAATCAAATGACAAAGACATTGTTGAAAACGAAATGGCTTTTTGCGAATGAAATGAAACACTTCATTTCTACAACAGGATTCCACATCTCTTCTTTCGAAAAATCGGATAGATCTGGAATTGAAAGAATTAAAGAAAGATGAAAGAGATCTCGATAAATACATAAATACAAATATGAAATGGTTGTTGGTATCTGCTCTGAGAACAAATTATTGTAATAACGGAATGACTAGGTTGGTTTTCTACATATTTCATGTTGACCATAATGAGCTTTGGGATTGCCCCAATTCGGTACACGATTCTCTAAGATAAAACCTTGGAAAAAGTCGGGTCAGATCGTATCGTCGGAATCCTTTTTGTAAAAAAGGCTCTGCCTTGTTGACCATTCTTTGGCTCATTCCATAAGCAAATCATGTATGCCTTGAAGAGGACTCGAACCTCCACGCGCTTAGCACGAGATTTTGAGTCTCGCGTGTCTACCATTTCACCATCAAGGCTTGAAGAAGATTAAGTTTTCATCTTGTATTACAAATTTCTTCAAATCTCCAAAAGATTTTATAAATGAGATCGAGAAGCTTTTTCTAATCTAATCAGGCAGGATAGGTAGATCTAACTAAGACTAAGATCTTAGTTAGATCTACCCTTTTTATGGATTAAAAATCCGCAAAAGCTCTATTGGCCTCTGCCATTTTATGAGTCTCTTCCTTTTTGCGGATAGCTGTGCCTTTCCCTTTAGTAGCATCTATCAATTCAGAACTGAATTTGGACTCCATATTTGGACCCAGCCGTTTGCGAGATGCCTCTAATAACCAACGAATAGCAAGTACTTTTCCTTGTTTAGGTTTTATTTCAAGGGGAACTTGATAAGTCGATCCACCTTTACGTCTTGGTTTTACTATTAGACGAGGAGTTACTTCCTTTATTGCTTGTCGTAGAACCAATAGTGGATTTTTTTCTGTCTTTTGTTGAATCTGTTTCATGGCTCGATAAAGAATTCGATAAGCCAATGATTTTTTTCCATGTTTCAGGATACGATTAAGTACCATGTTAACTAATCGATTCTGATAAATTGGATCGAAATTTTCCGTTCTTTTTGTTTTTTTTGCACTAATTCGTCGTGACATGAGTTTGAAAAGGGGTTCTAAATTCTATTTCATAAAGGCTAAAAAGGAATCACTTTTTTTTCGGCTTTTTGACTCCATATTGTAGGGTGGACCCCTGGTATGAAAGATCTCCCTCCAAACCGTACATACAACTTTCGCCGAATACGGCTTTCTACATGATTCTATCTGCATAGATGAGATCTATTATGCATATAATGATGTTTACTCACTCTTCATTGAGTATCCGTTTCCTTTCTTTTGCTATGACCGGAAATCTTGTATTTTCCATATCTATACAATCAAGTCCTTAGGTTTATAGTGTAGAAAAAACTGTTTCAAATTCCAAATCATTGCTAATTGATTCAAACCTGTTCTAAAAGGTCAAGGTATTTTTTGACAAAAAGTCGGGGAAAACTTATAAAAGAATTTCACTATTGAACCTTAGACTTTGTTTTATGGTAGCCTGCTCTAGTCCCCTTACACAACGTTTGTTATGAAGTTAGCCATATACTTCCCATGTTTATAGCCATTCACATGGTATCATAAATACAAGTCTTAGATAAGAATATACAACGCACTAGAACGCCCTTGTTGACGATCTTTGACCGCGACAGCATCTAGGGTTCCTCGAACTATGTGATATCTTACACCGGGTAAATCTTTCACTCTTCCTCCTCTTACTAATACTACAGAATGTTCTTGTAAATTATGGCCAATACCAGGTATATAAGCAGTAATTTCAAATCCGGAGGTTAATCGTACTCTGGCAACTTTACGTAAGGCAGAGTTTGGTTTTTTGGGGTTAATATTGGAAAAGTTGACAAGTTCTGTTTACTGTCACTCTACAAAACCGTACATGAGATTTGCACCTCATACGGCTTCTCGGTCGATTCTTTGGAAGTAGGATAATTTGGATTTCATGATTCGAGAATCTTTCTATTCTCTTCATTCTATTTTCTCTCTCCAAAAAGTACCGCACGTTTTTGCGTTCTACATCTCTCGATATAGAACGATGAATCAGATTTCTTTTTCTCAATCTTATTGAGATACAGTATTTCCAGAAATAGAGAACTAGGAATTATTACATACTAAAATTTAGTTCTCGATACTCCCTTCCATCCAATTTGACGGGT